TTAGTCTAAAGGTCTCATAGATAATACTGGTTCATCTAAACGGTCAATACCTTTTTCAAATCCAGCAGCAGCAGCACGTGCACGTCCAGCATGCCATAGGTGACCTACAAAGAAGAAGAAACCTAAAACAAAGTGTGAAGTAGCTAACCAAGAACGTGGTGATACAAAGTTCACCGCATTAATTTCAGTAGCAACACCACCTACAGAGTTTAATGAACCTAAAGGAGCATGAGTCATGTATTCAGCAGCACGACGTTCCTGCCACGGTTGAATATCATTTTTTAATTTGTTTAAATCTAAACCATTTGGACCACGCAATGGTTCTAACCAAGGACCACGGAAATCCCAGAAACGCATTGTTTCACCACCAAAAATAATTTCACCTGTTGGTGATCTCATTAAATATTTACCAAGACCTGTTGGACCTTGCGCAGAAGCTACATTTGCACCTAAACGTTGGTCACGAACAAGGAAAGTAAATGCTTGAGATTGTGAAGCTTCAGGACCTGTAGGGCCATAGAATTCACTTGGATATGCTGTGTTATTAAACCAAGACATACAACAAGCAATGAATCCCATTAAAGCAATAGCACCTAAACTGTAAGAAAGGTAAGCTTCACCAGACCAAACAAAAGCACGACGTGCCCAAGGCCATGGAGTTGTGTAAATATGCCATAAACCACCTAAAATGTTTAAAGTTCCAATCCAAATGTGACCACCAATAATATCTTCCATATTATCTACACTTACAATCCAACCATCACCACCAAAAGGTGATTTTAATAAGTAACCAAAAACTACAGCAGCATTTGTAGTTGGGTTTGTAATAATACGAACATCTCCACCACCTGGAGCCCATGTATCATAAACACCACCAAAATACATAGCTTTCCATACAAGCAACCAAGCACCAATACCTAACATAATAAGGTGGTAACCTAGAATGTTTGTCATTTTATTTTTGTCTTTCCACACATAACCAAAGAACGGGAATGATTCTTCTAATGTTTCTGGTCCAATTAATGAGTGATAAACACCCCCAAAACCTAAAACAGCTGAAGAAATTAAGTGTAATACACCTGAAACAAAGTATGGGAATGTGTCAATTACTTCACCACCAGGACCTACACCATAACCTAAAGTTGCTAAGTGTGGTAATAAGATTAAACCTTGTTCATACATTGGTTTTTCTGGTACAAAGTGTGCTACTTCAAATAAGTTCATAGCGCCAGCCCAGTAAACAATTAAACCAGCGTGAGCTACGTGTGCACCTAAAAGTTTTCCAGAAAGGTTGATTAAACGAGCATTTCCTGCCCACCATGCAAAACCAGTAGATTCTTGGTCACGACCACCTACTGTTAGTGTTCCGTTAAATAGCGTTTCCACGGGTAATACCTCTAGGAGGAATACAAAATCTAAAACAATTGAATCGTAGCAATTTTTTAAAAAATTAAAAAAGTTTGTCTTTGTATTTAGAACAAAAATTGTTATTTTTTATTTAAATAGTAAAAAAAATGAAAAAATTTAAAAATTTTCAATAAAACTGAAAAATAAAAATTTTTTGAAACATTTTTAAAATTATTTAAATTCTCTATACTTTCACTCTTTTTTTGAAAATGTTTAGAATCATAAAATCGCTTGCTTCAAAAAAAAAACCATAAACACTCATTTTTATTATAAAAATAAATAATTTTTTTTTATTCTTTGTTTTATTTTTTTTTATAAAAAAAGATTTACTCTTTTTTTTTCTTTTTGATAAAAAAAAACCAAAAAACAAAATTTTTTCAAATCACTCAAACAAAATAAAAATTTTTTTTGTACTTTTGTACAATCATTTTAAAATTTTATTTTAAAAAATGAAAAACAAAAGAATTTAATGTTTTTTATTTTACTATTTTTTTTTAGTTTTTACAAAATTTTTATTTTCCATTTTACAAAATTTTGTAAAAACTAAAAAAAAAGTACAACAATACTAAAAAATATTTAAACAATGTTTTTTAATATTGTTGAAACCACTAAAAAAAATTCTTTTTTTCACAAAAAAAAAAATATTTTATGGATTATATTCAGTAAAACGAGAAACATAGAAATTGTTCACTACAACATGATATGTAGCATCAAGACCTTTATTTAATCGTTCTTTAACACGACTCATAATACGTGAAATAATATAAACATAAGCTTGTTTAAATGCTTTTTGTTGATAAAATTGTACTGTTTCTTGTTTAAATTCTTCTAATTTTGAAAGTCTTTCTTCATGTTGAGCGACACAATTGTTAATTTCTTGTGTTGCTCGGAATACACCTTCTTCACGAATTTCAATTGCTTTTTTCTTTGCAACTTCTAATTGGTTTTTTGCAATATTTAAACGTTCTTGTGCTTCAGCAGCTCTTTGGCTTGCTTCTTGTAAATTGTTCACAATTGTTTTACGACGATCTTCTAATAAAGCTGATAAATTTTTTCCAACAAATGAAATTACAATAGCAACAACAGCTGCTAAGTTAATAATATTTGTTTCAAAAATATTTGTATTAATACCAAAACCTTCAGCTAAAGGCAGGTTTCCTAAGAATAGAAAAGAAAAATTCATAAAGAAAATAAAAAATTTATTTACTGGAATAAATCAAAAATTCTTAATTTTTGTTTATTTTGAGAAAATCTCAAAAGAATCAAAAAAAGAAAATATTTTTTCACCTTTTTTTGTTCAATTCACAAAATTCAATTTTTTGAAGAACTCGTTCTTATTTTTCATAAGAATCATAAGAACAAAATTGTAGAAAAAAACTTATAAAAAATATTTTAAAAGTTTTTTTTATTCCAATATCCGTTTATAAAACAACTATAAACTTAAAATAAAAAAATATATTTTATTTTAACATAATTGAACACCCAATAAAAATTGGACCCTTTCAAAGGGCGGACAATACAAAAAATTCTATAAATAAAAAAAACATCAACATATGAATAAATAACCAAACAAAAATTTTTTTGTTTTGCATAAAAATTTTGTTCTTAAAAAACAAATTTTAATTTTGTAAACTTTTAAATTTGCAAAAAAGAATTGCTCTTTGTTTTTTAATTTATATAAAGGAAGAACAAATTTTAATTTTGTCAAAATTTGTTCTTCCTTTATATAAATTAAGAAGCAAATGGGTTAGCAAATAAAAGTGCTAAAGCAACTACTAAACCATAAATAGTTAAAGATTCCATGAAAGCAAAACTTAATAAAAGCGCACCACGGATTTTTCCTTCAGCTTCAGGTTGTCTAGCAATACCTTCAACAGCATAACCAGCAGCAGTACCTTGACCCATACCAGGACCAATAGCAGCAAGACCAACAGCTAATCCAGCAGATACAACAGATGCAGCAGCAACAATTGGATTCATATTTATTTCCTCCGAATAATAATCAGTAAAATTATAACAACCAAAAATATTATATTATATTTTTTTGAAAATAGCAAAAAACAAAAAAAAATTTTAAATCTTTATTTTTTGTCTAAAAAAATTTTTTTTTCAACTCTAAAATACAAATTCTTAAAAATTTTTAAATATTGTGTTTTTTTTTATTTTTAGCAATAAAAAAAATTTTATTGTTTTTATTTTTTTTGTATTTTCTCTATTTTGCAAAAATTACAAAAAAAATAAAAACAATAAAATTTTTTTAAAAAATCATTTTTTATCTTTTTTAAAAAATAAAAAATAATTCCTCAAAAAAGAAAAAAATCTTTTAAAAATTTTTGTTATGGTTGTTTAAAACGAGAAATTATCATTAAACAATCAATTTCTTTTAAAAATCCTTTTTGTAATAAATAAAAAACGAAAGAATCAAACATTTCACGATTTTTATCTAAATATTGAAAAGTTTCATGAAATGATTGCATTAAATAATGATAATAAATTTCATATTGTAAATTCATATCAAATGTAAACCAATATGATAAATTTTTGTGATTTTTTGTGAATGATTTTCCATGAAAGTACCATCTACGATTTCGTGGATTATAATATTGTTCAGCATCTGGAAAATCCATTGTTAATTCAAAAGTTTCATTCAAAGACTTTTCAAAAAAAAGTAATTGTTTGGCTGAATTTTTTAATGAAATTGTTTGTTTTTGCTTTGTTGTTCCAGATGTAAACATTGTACGCCAATCAACATCACTTAAATATGTTGTTTCAATATTATGTTCAGGTAAAAAACCATTCCACCATTGATTAACATTTGAAAAGCGATGTCGAATTCCTAAATATTTTTTTTGGTAAAAATGACTTGAACTTGTACGACGAGTTAAAGAATCAATATAAGCTAATTCTTGAAAAGAACTACTAAAAAATGTTTGACGATTTGAAAAAACTTCTGAACGAAAATATTGTTGTATAGGAATATTATATAATTGTTTTAAAAATCTTTGTTGTTGATGCATTTGGATTTTTTCATTAATCGAAAAACGACTTTTTTGAACAAAATCATTTTCAGTTCGTTTAAAATTTTCATATTTTTTAGAAGGCATAAAAATAGATGAATTTGGTGGACTTGGTGGAAGTTTTTTTTGATTTTTATTTTCAAAAAAAAGCATTTTTGATAAAAGTAAATTTTTTGTAAATAAAAAACGTTTTTGAATAATTGCAAAAACAAAAGGAGTTGCTGAACGCCATGATTGATCGTTTCCAAAAGTTGTAAAGAAAAAATTATTTTTTTGAACTTTTGGAAAATAAATTTCTTTTTGCAAAATAGAAAGTTGAATTTTTCTATTTTGTTTTTCTGAATTTTCTACACATTGATTTGTTGCATTTTCAAAAGAAACTTTTTTTGGAAATTTTGTTAAACCAATTATAGTTTTTTGACGAGGAAAAATTGAAAATTTACGATGAAATAGTTTAAAAGAAGTTTCAACAAAAAGACTATTCTTTGATTCAATATTTGAATCAACCTTTTTCTTTTGGTTCTCAAGAAGAAATAAAGGTTTTGAGCTTTTTGTTGTTTTTTGAATAAAAAATTCAGAAATTTTTCCTGATAAAAATACCATTAATTGAAGTTTTTGTTGTTCTTGAGAACTATAAAAAGTAGTCCCTAAAAATTGTTTATTTTGAGCTCTAAAAGAGACTGAACTGATATTTGTATCTAAACTTAGAGGAATAAAAGCTGTTGGATCATTTAATAAATTTGCTTTAGCAAAAAAAATTCCAATTTTTGAGGAAGCTAAATTTAAAATATGAGATGGTCCTTTTGGTAAAAAAGTATATTTTAAAAGTTTAAAATCACGTAAAAAATATTTAGAATTTTGGAATTCTAAAATTTTTCTTGAGTGATCATTTTCTTCAAAAGAAAATAAATTTGTTTTTTGGTTTTGAACTTTCACATTTGACATATTTTTCTTTTCTTTATTTTCAAATGAAAAAGAAAGTTGTTTTTGAGAATAAAAGTCATTAAAAAATGAAGACTTTAAAAAACTTTGAAGTGCTTTTGAAGGATTAATTTGTGAAAGAATTTTTTTTGATTCTTGTTTTGTTGAAGTATTTGTAAATTTTGATGAAAAACTATAAATGTTTTCAAAAATTTCAGATGTATATTTATATTGATGAAACAATGAAAGCTTTGTTCCAGTAATTAAATTTAAAAGATGAAGTTCAGAAAAATTTTCTGTTAAAATACTATAATCAAGAAAATCTAAAGTTGTTACTGAATTTTCTAAATTTTTCTTTAAAATTTCAAAACGATTTAAAAAATTTGGACTTTGAGCAAGTGAAATTGTTTCATCAAAACGACCTGGTCGACGTAAAGCTGGATCTAATAGTGAAGGAAGATGTGTTGTTGCAAAAACAACAAAACCACGATTTGATCGAACACTATCAATAATAACAAGTAAATCAGTAATCATATCCAATTTACCACGTGATAAATTCATAGTAATATCAGCTAATATTGCAACCTTTGCACGAACGGATGAATTCTCTTTTTGATATGAAATCATTTGATCCATGGATAAACCACCCCATGATGTTTCTTGCACAATTTTTTTTGGTTTCAATTTTTTTTGTTCTTTCATCATCAAAATAGTAAAAGGTGAAGTTGCTGGTGGTGCAAAAATTTGTTCTTTTGACATTTGTAGACGACTTTGGAAATTAAAAATACCTTTTTTAAATGGTTCAAATCGAAAAAAATTTTGAAAAGCACTATCTGATTTTTCTTTTTCAGCAAAACCTTGAGAAAATAATGAATTTTCAATAGAATCAATTGGTAAAGGAGAAATAGGAGAATTTCGATCAACAAAGTTTACTCCACCTGTTGAAAATTGAGAATTTTTGAAAATTGAAGTTGAATTTTTTTCAAATTTTGAATAAAAATTTTGAATAAAAAAATTGGTAGGAATGCCCATCGAAAAATCACCTTTATATGGACGTTTATAATCAGAAATAGAATGACGATTCAATTGATAAATCATTTGATTTGTTTCATGTACTTCTTGTTGATCTAAACCAAATGAAGATTGCATTCCTTTTACGTTTTCATCATCAGAAATTAATAAAGGTCTTTTTGACCCAATTACATGAATATGTTCCATTAAAAAGAAACAAGGGGTTTGTAATACAAGTGCATCAAAAACATCACGTAAATACTTCATACCAACTGCAACTCCTCGTTGAACCATTGAATAACGATATGCATTATCAGTAATAATTTTCATTTCTGTTTCTCCGGCTAAAGCTTGAATAAATAATGTTTTTGCAGTCCCTGGTGCACCAATTACTAAAATATTTTTTGCAACTTGGTTTGAAAAAATTCCTGAATAAATTTGACAAATTAATGAACCTAAGGTGTATTGTGCAGGTTCATAATATTTAAAAAATTGAATATGTTTTAATGATTTTGGTGGATGAATATCTACAAATAAATCAGTTTCTGGTCCTTGATATGTTCCATATTGATGACAGGACCAACGATCAACATTTTCAAAGAAAAAGTTGCTTTGATCTTGACCAACAATTAAATTTGGTGGAATTTGAAGTTCTTTTTTAAAACTGTTTGTGTTTCGAAAACGAAAACCTAATGGAGCAAAAGAAAATGTTTGAGAAGAAAGAACAAATTGATGAATATTTTTGTTTTGAAAAGAGAAACCAAATTCAGAAAATGCAATTGGACGATCTTTTATAAGAAAATTTTCAACAAATGATGCTAAACTATTTTGTTGAAGAATTTCTCCATTAAAATTTTCAAATTTTTGTTTTGAATCAAAAGAAAAAGAATTATATTTTTCAATTTGTAAATTTTGTAAAAAGTGTTTATCTTGTAATAATCGTTCAATAAAAAGTTCTTGTTCTTCTTTTAATGTAACGAAAGATGGAATATTTACATTATATTTTTCTGCTGCTTTTAATAAAATTTCAGCCCAGATATCCCAAAAAATCATTCCTTTTTTTTGACGAATTAAAATATCCATATCTGGTTGCGTTAAAACAGATAAAAAATGTTCAAAAAAATAAAATATACGTTTTTGAACAATATATGAAAATACATTTGATGACCCAAAAAAAATAAATGAATTGAAAAAAGTTGAAGAAAAAACAAGTCCAACATTATTATAAAAAAGGGAATTCAAATTTCCATATTGAAGGCTAAAAAAACTAAAAATTAAACTTCCACTACGAATTGGTCTTGAAAATTTATGTGAACTTTTTGTAACAGAAATATCAAAAGTATCAGGTATAAATGTGGCCATATCAGAAGACCATTCAATTAGAAAAATTAAAGCAATCCATTCAATCATTAATTCTGCTGGTTTTTCTAAAAATTTATAAATACTAAACAAAATCATTTCAAAAAAATCAAAAACTTTTGCAGAAACAATTGAGCTGATATGAACAAGACCATAACTCATTTGTATTGTTGATTTTCCAAAAATTAAAAAAGAAAGTGCTAATTGAGAAATAATTTTTTCTGTTTTTGATAAAGTTCTAAATTTTTTTTGACGAAGACGAAACGATTGAGAATTTAATTTTTGATTTGAAACTTCAAAATTTGAAAGAGATTGAACTTTTTTGGAAAAAAAAGTAGAATTTGTTTCAAAAAATTTTTGTTCCATTTTTTTTTTTGTTGAAATCTCAATTAAAAACAATTTTTGTTTTAAACCAAAAAAGTTTTTTTTATTTTTTTGTGTGAATGAAGGAATATGAAAAGAAAAAATATTTGTAATTTTTTCAGAAAAAAATAACGTATTTTCTCTATTTAAAGGTTTTTGCTGAGACATTGAACCAATGATAAAAGGACCAAAAAATGAAGATTGTTGGAACAGTTTTTTTTGTGAACCAAAAAAAGCTTCACCTTTTTGATTGAAAAGAACATTTTGGAAAAAAAGTTTTTGAGAAAAAGAAGAAAATGAAAATTCTGAAAAACGAACAAAAACATCAAAAAAACGATTTGTTGAATTTTTAAATTCTAAAATATCAGTTGAAAAGAAAAAGAAATGTTTTTGTTTGTTTTTATTTTGTCTTGAAAGAAAAATTTTTGACATTTTTGAATCAAAAAGAGAAGATACATAAAGATTTTCAAAATTTTTTTCTTTAATCCAGTTATTTCGTAATAATGAAAAATTTTGAAATTGTTGAATTTTTGACCCAAAAAAATCATATGGAACAAATGATTTTTTTGAAAATAGAGAAAAATTTGAAAATTGAAGAATTTTTTGAAAAACTCGAGTTCCTCGTGTTGTATATTGCTTAAAAAGATTATAAATTAAAAAAACAATCCCAAAAAATCCATTTAAAAATTTATAGAATAAAACAATTTTAAATTTGAAAACACTTCGAATTTCTGGAAGTTTAAATAAACTATAAAATAAAGCAAGATGAAAAACAATTGCACCAAACCAAAGGAGTTGAATTTGAATTCCATAAAAATTTCTAAAATTTTCTTTTGAAGAAAAAAACATTTGGTTGGTTAAATTGAAGTCTGAAAAATTTGTTTGTTTTGTTGAAGAATGAAAATTTTGAAATTGTGAAAATTTTAAAGATGGAAGAAAATCATCTTGATGAACAGAATTATTTTCAGATGAAAATAAAAATTCAAAATTTTTTTCATTTTTTTGAGACCACCAAAAATTTAATGATGATTTTGCTGAATTTTGAGGACTTGGTTTTTTTGCAGTTGTTAAGCGATCAAGTTCATAGTTTTTGAAGTCTTTTCTTTTTTCAATTGTTTGATTTTGTTCACTTTTATCAAATGATTCAGAACAAAAAAAGTATGAAAAATTTTGATTTTGCATTTTTGAAAACAAATGAAATTTTAAATAACGAAAAGAAAGTTTTGAATTTTGTTTAAAAGTATTTATTCCAAAAAGAGAACATTTTTCTTGAACAGTTCTAAATTTTTGAAGTGACATTATATCTAATTGTTGAATAAAATCAAGTGGTTGAACATTTTTTAAAGTTGAAAGAAATAAAATTTTGTTACTTTTCAAATTTTTTTGAAACCAACTATCTTTTGGTTTCAAAACAAAAGTAGAAAATTCTTCTTTTTGTTCAATTTGTTTTGAAAGTTCTTTATTTAAAAAATTTTGGACAACAGATGCTTTTAATAATTTTGGAGCATTGAATTTTTCGAATCCACTGTATTTTCGAAAATAACTCACAATTTTTTTTGTTCCTTTCAAAGATTTTAAATTTTCAGTTCTTTTTTGAAGAGTCCATAAATTTTGAACAGCATTTTTTTCTTGAAAATAATAAAAATTTGTTTGATGAAGGGCCCATAATGCACGTAACGTTGGAAGTTCACCAGTTGGTTTTATTGAATGATCATGAAACAATGAGGAAAACATAGAAAATGCTGGAATAGATGGTTGACTTGGAACATTAAAATGTTCATAAAAAAGAGCTAATTTTGTAAAAAATGAAAAATTTGCTGAAATAATTTCATTTTTACGTTTTAAAATTTTTAAATTTTTTTGATTTTGTAAAGTGAAATATTGATCATTTGTTTCTGATGATTTAAAATTTTTAAGAATTTCTGAAACTCGTGAATATAAAATTCGATTATATTCGGGTTGATTTTGAATTTTTTGGAAATTTAGAGCTTTTTGATTTTGACCAATCAATGAGTCCGCATTTATTGATTTTGATTCAAAAGAATTTTGAATATTACAATACCACAAAAATTTTTTTAAAAGAGCTTTTTTAAAGAATAAATCTTTTTGAGAATATTCATGAACAATGTTTTGAAAAATTGAAGAACCACCAAAAAAATGAAGATCTTTTTTATTTGCAATAATACTAAAAATATCAAAATCAGAAAAATTTTTTTGGCTTTCAATTTGTTGCATTGTTCTAAAATTTTGTGTAATTCGACGTGTATAAGGTTGAAAATTCATTTGAAACCAATACGATTTCCATGATAAACGTAAAAAGTCACTTAAAATTTCGCCAGAAATTTTAAAGTCTTCTCTATTTTGAGAAATTGGACTCTTTTCAGTTCCACCAAAAAAATTTTGTTTTTTTGTAAACGTATTTTTAAAAGAAAATTTCTTATAAAAAAGTTTTTCTATAAAGTTATTTTTCCAATAAAAGCCCCATTTTTGTCGATTTTTTTGAAAAATTTTATTTTCTTGAATGTTTTTATTCTCTTGGCTATTATAAAAATTTTTATGTTTTTGAAAGTTTGAATAATTTGTAATTTTTTTCCATTTATTTTGAAACACGGTTTGATTCTTTAAAAAAGAATAAACAAAAACATTTTTCCATCTTTTTTCAACAATAACTTTTTCTTTGATTTTTTTTGTGAAAAAGAAATTATTCAATAAATTTTTTGAAAACGAAAATTGTCGTGTTTTTGAAAAAGAAAAATCTTTGAAATTTTGATTTTTTAAAAGTTTAGGAAAAGCAAAAGAAATATTTTTAAAATTTTTTGCTTGAATTTTCAATCCTTTTTGTTTTTTTGAAAAAAACAATTCAGCTTGAAATTTTTGATTTTTTATATTTCGATTTTCTAAATGACGAGTTTGTAAAAATTTTTTATACAAATGAAAACGTAGCCAAACAGGTCTTGGAAAAAAACGTTTTCTTTTTTTTCGTCTTCGAGTTTCTAATTTTTGTTTTTTCATGCGACGTTTTTTTTGAAGATTTTTTTCTTTTTCAAAACGTGAAATTTTTAAAAAATTTTGTTTTTTTTCGTACATATTTGATAAATAAAAATTTTCATTCACTTTTTTTTGACGTAAAAAATCTTGTGCATTTTTTTGAACTGTTAAATCAACAAAAAATGTTGATTTTGAAACAATAACAAAACCATCACGTTTTAAAAGAGTAGTTGGACGAATTAAATCTTTATTTTGAGTGTATTTTGATTCAAATTGAACTTGTGAAGATTGGTTCTTTTTATTCAATTTTTGTTTTTGAGTAAAGAAAAAATTAGAATTCAAAGATGTGTTTAAGTTTTGATGAAAAGAATTTTTTTTCTGAATTTTTGGTTGTAAAGACGATACAAAAAATGTTAAATGTGGATTTTTAAATTTGTTTTTTAATGAATTTGAAAGTGTATCTAAAATAAGGAAATCATTTTCAAGTTTAAATTTAGAAAGTTTTTTTGCTTTAAAAAAAGAAGTTTCCATTTTTTTTTTATTGAAAGATGATAAAAATGTTTTAAAAATTTTCTCAAATTTTCTGGATTGAAAGTTTAAAAGATTTTTTTTATATTTTTGAATTTTTTTATTTGAAGAATTTGCAAAAACATTCAAAAATATAAAATCTTGATTTTGTTTTAAAACAAATGATTTACTTGATTTGAAGAAAAAAGAATTGTTTTTTGGATTTTTCAACGAAAAACTTTTTGAAAAATTTTGAATTTCAAAATTTTTTGAATTTTCAAAAACAAAAGGTTCTTCTTTTTTGATTTTTTCAAAAAGAAAAAATTTTTTAAAAAATTTAAATTCTAAAAGCTTTAAAAAAGAAGTTGTTTTTAAATTTTTGACTGTATTTTCAATAATTTTATCAAAAAATGAATTTTTTGAACAATAAAAATTTGATTTTATTGAATTCATTTTTTCAAAAAACATTTTTGAAGAATGATTCATTTTATTTTGAAAAAACACATCTCTTGAAAATTTTGGAACTTGTTGAAAAAATTTTTCAAAAAAGTTATCACAAATTTGTTTTTGTGTTCCAAAATGAAAATAACCAGATGAAGTGTTTGTAAATTGATTTTCTAAATTTTGAAAATTTTGAATATTTTCTTTTTTTTGAAAAAAAATAAAATTTTTTAAATTTGTTTTATTTGAAAAATCTAAAAAAATAGGAAGTTTTAATTCAGTAATTGAAGAAAAAACTGAAAAATTGTTATAATTTGTTTTTTCAATAAATAGAGTATTATAGTTTGTATTTAAAAACAATGGTTTCAAAAAATTTTTTGTTTTAAAATCTTCAATTGTATTTTTATCAAAACTTTGTTTTTTTGGACTATATTTAGAAAAAAATGAAGAAACAAAAAAAGGCTTTTTTTCAAGTGAGAGTTGTGTTGAATAGTTTTTGTAAAGTGCATTATAGTATTGAAACACCAAAAACTCAAAAGTTTGGTGTTTAAATTTTAAAGAAAAATTTATTTTTTTTGATGAAAAACCAATTTTTTTTAAATTTTGGAATGTTCGAGTTTTTTGCAAAAATCTGTAAAAATTTGAAAAATTTGTGCTGTTTGAAAAATCATTATTTTTTAAAAATTGAGATTTCAATTGAAAATGTTGAAAAACTTTCTGAAGATAAATTGAATCTAAATTCATCAAATTTTCAAAATGAAATTTCTTTTTTTCAATTTTGTTGAAAAATTTCAATTTTTTTACGTTTTTTGATTTCATTTCTAAATTGAATAATTGATTTTGAAAATTATTGTTTTTTTGAACTTTCCAAAAATTTTGTGTTTGTAACCATTTTTTTAAAAAAAAGAAATTTTTTGAACTTTTTTCAAAATCATTGATTTCAAATTTTTTTGCAAAAAATGTTTGAAAAAATATAAAATCTTCTTTTTCTAAACTATTTAAAAAATCTTTTTGTTTGAATTTTAAAAAATTAGAGTTTTTCTGAAAAAAAAATTTTTGGTTTTTTTGATGTTCATTTTTATTTTTTTCAAAAACGAAACTTGAAGATGTTCCATAAAAATCTCTTTCAAATTCATTTAAGAGAAAAGCACACCTTGAAAAATCTAAAGAGGGAAGAAAATTAAAATTTAGAGCTTCTTTTTTTGTATTTTTTGAATTTTTTAAAGAAAGAAATTCTACTTTTTGTGGAATTTCTAAATTGAAAAAATTATAAAATTTATAAATTTGTTGAACAGTTAAAAAATTAGAATTTAAAGAAAACCATTTACAATGAAAAGTATTTCTTTTTGTTTCCATAAATTTTCGAAAATTTGTTTGTTGACTTTCACTATTTTTCAACAGATGTGAATAAAATTGAAGATTTGATTCCAAAACAAACTGTTTTTGAAAAATTTTATTTTCTTTTTCATCAATAAAAAATGAAGGCATAGTTTTTTCAAAAAATTTTAAATAAAAATTACAAAATTCTTGAAATTCATTATTTTCTATATTTTGAAATTGAAGATATGTTGTTTTTGAAAAATTTTCCAAATAGGAAAAATTCATCATTTGTGTGAATTTCAACACTTTTTCATTTTCAAAATATGGTTTTTGAATTTCAGTTATTTTTTTAGAATCACTAAAATTCAATGGTAAAAAATTTTGTTTTGATTTTCTTTTCTGAAAAAAAAAATCATCAAAACTTTCAATTTTTTGTTCAAATAAATTTTGTGAAAATATATTTTTTCGAGAATTAAAGAAAGACAATGGTGAAGAAAATAAAACAACAAAACCTAACAAAGGAAAAATCCAATATTGTTGAAAAATAGTTTTTTTTGAAAAAAACTGACCAATTTTTTGATTTGCTAAAAATGAAAATGGTTGTATATTACGAAAACAATCACTTTCAGGAATAAAAGTTTCAAAATTAGAATTATTTTCTTGGAAATTTTTGATTTTTCTTAATTTTTTTTGAAAAGTAATATATTTTTTTTTTTCATGAAAACTTTTTTTAAAAAGCTTTTTTGCAAAAATTGATTTTTTGGTCAATTCAGAAGAATTTGAAAACAGAGTTTTTTTCTCAAAAATGTTTTTTCCATTGTTTTTTTTGAATGATTGAACATCATTGAATGAGCTTTGAAGAAAAGAACTTTTTTCCATTTTTGTTGTAAAATCTGAAAAATCCACTTTTTTTTTTCGTTTAAATGAAGAAAAAGTCACATTATTATTTATATTTTGAAGCGCACTTTGCATTTTTTTTTTTTCTGTACTTTTCCAATATTCTTGTAAACAAATTTTTTCTTGTTCTAAAAAAACAGATTCATGTTTCTTTTGAAATGGATGATTTGATATAAAATCAGGTTGTTCAAAAGAATTATACGTACGCCAATGTAAAAAATCTGATAAACTATTTTGTAAAAATAAATATTTTCGATGAAATTTATTAAAAAACGATTTTTTTTGTTTCATAAATAGACAAAATATGATATAATGGTATAAATAAAAAACGATTATTCATACAATAAAATTTTTTTTATTTCATTTTCAATAAAATTTTTGTTTTCATTTTTTTATGAAAACTTCAACAAAAAAATTTTTTATTTGTTTTAAAATTTTTTCAAAAAACTTTTAAAGTTTTTATTTTATAAATAAATAAAATATTGGTTTTTGAAAATAAAAAAAATATAAAAAATTTTTTTTGATAAATAAAAAAGATATTTTAAATTTATGAATTTTTCAAACAACTCATAAATTTTGTCCAAGAGTTTAAAACTCAAAAAAAAGAAAACAAAAAGCCTACTATCGGAGTTGAACCGATAACCTTCGGTTTACAAAACCGATACTCTACCGATTGAGTTAAGCAGGCATTAAAATAAAATTTAAAAATTTCTTCTAAAAATAATTTTTATGAATTTTTTAAACTTTATAAAAATTATACACAATTTTTTCAAAAAAGTCAAAATTCAATCAATTTTAAAAATTTTTTCTAAAAATTTTATTAAAATTCACTATTTTTTAGGTTCATATATATTTAAAACTGAATCATTTGAATTTGGTTTTTTTAGACCAATTTCAAATGATTCAGTTTTAAATAGTAAAATATTCAAGAAAAAAATAAAAAATAAAAAAATTTATAAATTTTTACGAAGAACCATATAACCAGTTCCAGATGGCATTAAATTACCAACTAAAATATTTTCTTTTAATCCTTTTAAAAAATCTTTTTTTCGAGAAATAGAAGCAAGTGCTAAAATTTTTGTTGTTTGTTGAAAACTTGAAGCTGATAAAAAACTATCCACTTCTAATGAGGAACGAGTAATTCCCAAAACAACTGGTTCATAACGAATTTTAACAAGTAAAAATTTATTAATACGTTCAACTAAATCTAAATTTACAAGTTCACCAGGGAAAAAACCTGTTTGAGCGCCATGAAGAATTTGAACTTTTGTAGTCATTTGTCGAACAATAACTTCTAAATGTTTATCAACAATACTAACACCCTGTGATCGATAAACTCGTTGAACACCATCAACAATAAGTTGTTGAATTTTTAAAAAACTTTGTCGAACAGCTTGTTCTAAAGGAAACATTGTTTTGTAACGTTCAAAAATTCCTTTTAATAAAATAGGAAGACTTGAAAGAAATAATCTTCCTTGAATTGTGGTACGTGCTTCAAATAATTGTTCAACTTTAGGAATACCTTGAACAATATCACCTGATTGAACTGTTTGATATGCTAATGTTAAAATTGGAATATTTTTTTGAATATATGGAGTATTTGTTAAATGTAAAATTCCTTTTGGAGAAACTAAAAATGGTTGTCCACAGCGAAGAGTCACTTTGCCAAAACTAATATGTACAATTTGACCTGGTTTTCGAATTGCAAAATTTGAAACACAATCACCATATACAAAAAATTTTCCTAAACTTGGCTTTTTTGAAAGTTTCGGAAAATCAATTTTTAAATTTTTAAAAGTATAAAGTTTGTTTTCATATTTTGTGCAAAAAGAAGAAATTTCAAAAGTTGCTATTTTTTGATTTTTCAAAAAAACTGAATTCTCTTTGAAAGAATTGGGTGAAGACTGTTTTTGTTTTTGAAAATCAAATGATTTAATATTTTGACTTCTTTTTTGTTTGTTTAAAATAAATCTATAAAGTTCATGTAAATAATATTGTTTATTTTGTAAAGGATATTTTTCTTTTTTTTCATTTTCAACAGAATGTTGGTTTTTACCATTTTGTTGAGAAAGAGTTAAAAATTCTGAATTTTTGAATTTTTGGTTTTGAAAATTTGTTTTTGAAAAAGAAAGAGTAAATAAATCATTTTTTGTAACAACAGTAAAAAGTGTATTCAATTTTTGAATTGTTGAAATTTCAGATGCTTTTTTCCACCAATTTGTTTCATTCATATGCATAGGAAGTACTTCCCCTTCAAACGGACTTAAAAATTTTGTATTTGCATAAAAAACTGAATTTTTTTTAAAGATAAAATTTTGAACAACTTGTTGAGTTTTTGAAGGTCTAATTTTTTTTGAAAAAAAATTCTGTTTGTTTTTTTCAATTGTGTTTGTCTTTAATAAAAGAGAAAAAGACTGTTTCCAAAAATTATTATAATTTTTTTGAGCAAAAAGTTCAGAAAACATAAATTTTAACCCATCTTTGTTTAACCAAAACAACGTTGTTTCAAAAGATTTTTTAAAGAAAATAAAACGTTGATTTAAAAAAGCTGCTTTTTTTTCACAAATTGAAAAATCAATTGTTGAATTAACAGCATTAAAAAAGAGGGTTGGAAGAGTTTGTGAAGTTTTAAAATGAAATGAAGAATTATTCCAAGAAGAATGATAAATTGATAAAGGTAAAAATTGAATTGGATAAAAAGAAAAAAAGTAGTTATTTTGAATATTTTTTTTTAAACCTTTTTGATAGAATTGTGAAGAACAGTGTTTCAGATTATAAGTTTGATTTTCATTTTTTAATTGTACTAAATGTTGTGAAAAATCACGATTTAATACATTTTTAAATTTTGAAAGAATTGTTTTTTTAGAATAAAGTTTAAAATTTAAAGATTTTTTTATTGTATCTTTTTTTGAAAGACGAAAATCTAAAAAATTTTGATTTTTTTTGAAACTTGTTCGAAATCTTCGAACAAAAGGCATTCTTGAAACAAAACGTTTTCGAAATGTTTTCAAACTGTGAATTTTTTCAAACGCAGAATAAACCAATGAATCTACATTTTTAAAATGATGAAGAAAATTTTTGTGTGCTTTTTGACAATTTAATACAGTTGAATGATATTTTTTATAAATTTTCAAAGATGAAATAAAGAAAATTGAATTTTTTTGCAAACCTTTTTGAATTGTTGTATTTAATAAATATTTTTTATAATTTTTTGGATTTTCAAGCAATTTATAATGCATAGGACGAATAAAAAGTGCAATTTTTTTAATTGGTTTTAACAATTTAGAATTTATTTTAAAATTATCCTGATCAAAACCAATGATTTGAACTGTTTTTTTTCCTCTACTTTCAAAAATTTTCTCTTGATTCAAAGCTTCATTTTTTTCAAAACTATAAACAAAATTTTCAAAAGCAACAAAAGATCCATTATTTTGAAAACGACAATTATAATTTCTTTGAACAGATTGTACAGAAAAATTTTTATTTTTTTTTTGAAAAGGTTCAAAATCAGAATTTAAAAAAGTTTGTTTGAAATTCATATTTTGAGGTTTTGAACAAAGTGCTGATTTTTTTAAAAAAATAGCTTCCTTGAAAATCTTGTTTTGTTCAAAGCATAAATTTTTTGCAAAAAATTGGCCTTGTTTTGCTGTAGTTTGGTGAGAATTTAAAATAAATGATGAGTTTTCAAAAACACAAAGCCAACCTGATTGAATTGTTAAATGCATTTGTTTAGACTCAAGCTTTGTAGTTTTGACTGTATTGGACTTTAAAAAGTCAATATCGGTCAAATGAGAAAAACCAAATTGATCATCTGTTTTAAATATATTTTTAAAATTTTTAGAAGAAAGACTCAAATTTTTATTTGATTTTTGAAGAGGAAAACATGTTAAACAATTAGAGTTTACAAACTGTCCAATTTTATCTTGAATTTTTACTTTTTGAAAAAAAGTTGACAGTTGCACTTTGTTAAAAATTTTTTGACTTTTTTGAAAATTTGATTTTTTTTGTTTGTTTTTAAATAACAAAAAGATATTGCTTTTCAATTCTTTATTAAATTCTTTAGAAAAAGAAAATTTTGGAGAAAATTTAAAAAATCTTCTGTTTTTTTGTTTGAAAAGAAAAGAGTTTTTTTTTGAAATTTTTGTTTTTGAAAAATTTTGGAATAAAAATTTCCAATGAAGAAAACGTGCATAAAAATTTTTTTTTTGTAAAGAAATTTTTTGAAAATACTTTCTTTTTTTGTTTCTTTTGAAACAACAAAAAAATGGTAAAGAATTTTTTTTTTGATTTTGAACTTTTTTGTTTTGATATTGGTAAAATGAAATTTTTTGCTGAAGTTTTTTTGTATTTTTTGAAAAAAAGTTTTTCTTTTTAAAAGAACTTGATTGTTGATATTTTATTTTATTTGCAAATGAAGCACAATGCCAAATGCCATCAAATAGAGGAAAAAAAGGTTTCTTCTTTCCTTGATGATTTGAAGAATAAAATAAAGGAGTTTTTTGAAAAATAATGTCAGATACATAACTTTTAATTTTATCTTGTTTTTGTTTTTTGTAATTTTGATTTCTTTTAACATTAAAACTATTTTCATTTTTTTTTGAAAAATTTAAAATTGAAAATGTATAATTTTCTTGTGGTATCCAAAAAATTTCTTCTGTATAAACTTCAAAATTAAAAAACCTATTGAATGTTGATTTGCTTTTTAATTTTTTCAATCCAAATAAAAGATCAAAACTCAAATGATTACAATCAGTTATTTTTGTTTTTTTCAAATTATAGAAAAAATTTGTTGAATATTCTTTTTGTTTATGAGTTGTTCTCCATGAATCTTGCAAAACATTCATTCTTTTTTGAATTGGAAATAAATTTTGTGAAAAAGCAGACTTATTTTGTAAAACAAAAGAAAATGGTGAAGAAATTAAAAAAAGATTTTTTTGTGATTGAAAGAAAGAATTATTTTTTTTTTGATGATTTTTTTTGTTTTGGTTTTTTCCTGCTTTTAAAGTTTTAAAGAAATCAAATGGAGATTTTTCTTTAAGGCATAAAAATTGCATAAATTTTTGTTTTTTTGATAAATTTTCAAACACAAAAAATGTAAAAATTCCATTTGTAAACGTTTGATAATTTTTAGGAAAACAATAACTTAAAAATGTAGAAATATCTTTTCCAAAAAAATTTTCATTTGCAAATGCAAGACCTGTTTGTTGTTTTCCATAATTTATTTTTTTATTTTCATCAAATACTGTTTGTTTTAGTGTTGTAAACGTTCGAAACGAAAGCAAAGAGTTTTTAGTATTTTTATTTGTTGATGAATCAAAAAAAGAAAAGAAATACCCAAATTTTTTATAACGTATTTTTTCATAATGAAAACAAAGCACAGTTTTTTTCAAAATAATTTGTTGAGAATTTGTTTTTTGAAAACTTAACTTTTGAGAAAATGTTTTTGTAGTTTTTACATTTTGAAGAAAAATAAAAGTGTTTAAAAATGAAAATTTCAAAAAAGATGTTGTAAAAAGAAATGTTGAGTTTTTATTTTTAAAAGAAAAAAAATTTGCAAAAAACTGATTTTCTTTTTGTGCAGAAAAAATTTTTTTATAGTTTTTATTTTCAAAAATAAACCATTTTTTTGAATTTTTAAAAAATGGAACAAAATATTCTTTTTGTACTGATTGATCCAATTTATAAAAAATTTTTGTTAAATATTTTTTTGACAATAAAAATTTGGAAAAATAATATTTGTTTTTAAAAACTTTAGTTTTTGAAAAAGATGCTTTTTTTACAAATTTTTGAGACGTATTAAATTTTTTTGCAAAATGATAAATTCTAAAAAATGGCGAGCTTCGGGCAAATGTTGAAAATTTCACAAAAATTTGTTTTAACGGATTTTTAATTTTGGAAATAAAATAATTTGTAGTTTCTTTTTTTTGTTTTTTAAATTTTTTTTGTTTTTGAGAAAAAACAAAAAATCTTTGAAAATTTCCTAAAAAAATAATATCTTTTTTTGGTTTTAAAAATTTTTGATTTTTTTTTGTTTGTTTTTTATTAGAATTTTTAAAATTTGATGAAAAAGGTTGAAAAGGAAAGAGTTGAAATTTCATCATTGACGTATTTTTTGAAACATCAAAAAGAATTTTCAGAGTTAAATTTTTTTGCATAAAATTTTCCTTTTTTTGTTTAAAAATCTTTTTATAAAAAGTTGTTTGTTTTGATGAAGTCTTCCAAATATTGAAAAGAGAATTTTTCATTTTTTTGTTTTTTCGAAAAGAAAAAGAAAAACATGGAAAAATTTTACAATTTTGGTCAAAAGTCGAATTCAAAACAGAAGAAGAAGAAAAAGATTTTTGAACAAAAAAAGGAAAAGGTTTTGAATTTTTGAAATTTTCAAATGCCATTAAATAAAACATATTTTTTTTCTTTTTTTCCTGAAAATCATTTTTTTTTTGAAACCCAAAAAAATTCCACGTTTTTGGTTTTCTCCAAAGAATTCGATTTACTGCTGTTGTTTTTTTCAGGAAATCACCATTTTTAATAAAAAGATTTGAATCAAATGAATTATAAAAAACTTTTCCTGATAAAATCCAAAGATTTGTCCAATCTTTTACTTTCCAAATAATATCATTTTTTAACTCCAAAAGAGAAAGATCAAAAGAATCAGAACTTCTTGTTTCAACAAAAAGTTGAAGTTTTTGAAATTGATCTTTTTTTTGAAATGGAACACTTGAAGTATTTAAATAAAATTCACCTGCTAAATTTGAATACAATGTTTGTTCTGCACTTCCATATTGCAATTGTTTGTTTGCAACAGTTGAAAATTGAGCTAATACTTGTGTCTTTTGCACAAATTCATGATTTCTCATAAATAAAACAGCATACGCAGGAATTTTATAAATTTCTGAAAAATTGGAATTTTTATTTTTTTGCTTCCAATTATTTTCAAATTGTGTAACATATGTTTCATCAAAATGAGGATTAAAACTAGAATCATCAATATTTTCTGAAGTTTTTGAGCCACGAAGAACACAAAATGAACCTGGTGTTTTTGTAAAAAAAGCAATTTCACTTAATGAAATTCGAATACAACTTCCTGGAATATTATGAAAATATTGAATTTTTCCATCAAAAGGTGATAAAATTTGGTCAGTTAAACCTCCAGCAAAAACCCCCCCAGTGTGAAATGTTCTCATTGTTAATTGTGTTCCAGGTTCACCAATGGATTGGGCTGCAATGACCCCAACTGCTTCACCTAATGATACAAGTTTACCTTGAGATAAACTCCAACCATAACAAAGTTGACAAATTAAACGAGGTGTTTCACACGTTAAAGGAGAACGAACTAAAGCTTTTTTTGTAACTTTTGAAATTGCAAAAGCAAATTTAGAGTCAATTTCTTGATTACGAGAAGCCACAAGTTTTTTTTCTGTAATATTATTTATTTCGTTTGTTGAAAAAATATCTTGAGCTAAAACACGTCCAACTAAACGGTTTTGAAAAGAATAAATTGTTTTATTTGCTTCTTTCATATCAAATAAAAAAATTCCTCGGGATGTTTGACAATCAAATTGAGAAACAATCACATGTTGTGCTACGTCAACAAGTCGACGAGTTAAATAACCAGCAGTTGCTGTACGTAAAGCAGTATCCACAATCCCTTTACGTGCACCATAAGTTGAAATTAAATATTCAGTTAATGTTAATCCTTCACGAAAATTACTTTGGATTGGAAAATCAATAATTTGTCCTTGTGGATCAGACATTAAACCTCGCATTCCGACTAATTGACGAACTTGAGACATATTTCCTCGCGCTCCAGAAAAAGCCATCATATAAATTGGATTAAATAAATCAATTGTTTCAAAATATTTAATAACTTCTTGTTTTAACATATCATTTGTTTGATTCCATGTATAAATCAAACGTTGCATACGTTCTACTCCTGTAATTTTTGCATTTCGAAAATCCATCAAATCTTTTGAAACTTTTGTTTCTGCTTTGGCAATTAATGCAATTTTGTTGTTTGGAATTTTTAAATCATCAATACCTAAAGATAGACCACCTTTTGTTGCATAACCAAATCCAAATCCTTTTAATTTTTCTAAAAATTGAATTGTTTTATATTGACCATATCTTTCTAAAAACCAAGCTACAACATTTTTTAACCGATTTTTATCAAAAGCAAAATTAAAAAAAATAGGCTCTGTAGAAAAATTTTTTTTTGCAACAAATAAAAGAAAAAGTTTTTGATTTTCTGGTGAAGCAGAAAAAATTGTATTTTGTTTTTGAAAAGCTCTTTTTGTTTTAAAATTTTGTTTCCATAAACCAAATCCAAAATCATTGATTTGATTTTTTTGATCAAAAGAATTTTTATACCCTAAAAATACTTTTGCCCTTCTTGACTCAAATACCAAAAACTTTTCTTTATTTGTTTGCATACTCCCCAACCAGTTTTTTTGAGAAAAAACAGAAAAAACAAATTTTTGTTGAAAAGACAAAGTTTTTTTTGAAAATTGCTTTTTTAAAACTGTATTTAAAATTTTTTTATTTTTAAATTTGTTCATTATTCTATATTTTTTTTATACGAACTTTTTTCATTTGAATTCTTTTTTTCTCTATTTGAAAAAAATTATAACTAGAAAAGAATTTTTTTTGAAAAAATAAAAAAAATAAAAAATTCAAATTTGAATTTTTTAATAAATTTATAAAAGTTTTTTTAATTCTTTTTAAAATTTTTTGTTTTTTAAAAAGAATTTTTTAAAGTATAAAAAAATTTTTTGTTTTAAACATTTTTGTTGTTTTCAAAAAAAGTCTTTTATATTAAGACAGATGATAATAAATTGAATTATTCTATTAGAATAGGAAAAAAAACTTTTTACAAAAAAAAGTCTTTTAAAGAAAAAAATTTTATTAAAAAACAAATTTTTTAATAAAATGTATATAAAAAAAAATAAACAATAAATATACGAGCAATATTTATTTTCTTTTTTTTCAAAAAAAAAAACAATAAAAAAAATTTATTTTTTATTTTTTGTTTTAGAAAACAAAAAAGTTTTTATCTTTTATGAAAAATTCATTCATATTATTGAAAAAAGGTTTGTTTTTATGCTTGTGGAAAAATAAATATGTTCTTTTCCACAAGCAAAAAAAGTGTTCATAAAAATAAAAAAGATTTTTTTGTCTTTTTTATTTTAAAAAATAAAATGTTTTTATAAAAGATCAAGTAAAACAGATGGTGAATTTGCTGTTGGTTTACGTGTTTTTGTATACCCTTTATAAATCCAAACTTTTACACCAATAATACCATAAATTGTTTGAGCAGTTTTATAACAATAATCAATATTGGCTCTTAATGTTTGTAAAGGTACACGACCTGCGCGAACCCATTCTGAACGTGCAATTTCAGCTCCATTTAAACGACCAGAAACTTGAATTTTTACTCCTTTTACTTTTGGAGTTCTCATTAAATCTTCTTTTGCTTTTTTAATAACTCCTCGAAAAGCTTTTCGTTTTTCTAAATCATCAACAATAGAATCAGCAACTGCTGAAGCTCGTGTTTGGAAATCTTGTGTTTTCACAGAATAAAATTGAATTGAAATTTTTGGCGTTAATTGAATATTTTGTTCACAAATTGTTCTTTGTTTTTGAAGTTGTTCAACAAAAATATCTTTGAAATTTTTCTTTTGTGAAGCATTTTTTTGTGAAATGTTAAAGAATGTTTTTGATACTTTATTTTTTAAAATTTCTTGTTTTTCTTCATTTGTTAAACCAACCATCGTTTTTGAAGAAATACCAAATAGAAAATCTGATTGTTGTTTTGTAAATTGTTGAATTTTTTTTAAATTTTGACGACTTTCTGAAATTGTTGCTAAATATAAGAATAAATTTTTTGAACGATGTTGTTGAACTAAAGCTTGTAAATGATCAATGAATTTGATTGTATTTTTTTCTTCATGAATTTTTGTAAATTTCTTTTGTAAAGATTTTTCTGTTAATGAAGCAACTTTTAACGCAAATTTTTGATTTGTTGTTTTTTGAGCGGAATTTTCAAAAGTACTTTGTGAAAAATTTGATGAATTTTGATTTTTACGAAGTGAAATAAATTTTTTTAAATTTTGAAGAAAACGTACACGTTGAAAATATGAAAATGTTTTTGTTTTTGAAAATTTTCCAAATACAAAATATTCTTTTCTTAATCGTTCTAATTTTTTCAAAGCTTTTTGTTGTAAAGCTTTGAAAAGTTTTAATAATAAAGGAAGTGGCAATTTTTCAAAACGTTTAAAACGAAGAAGATTCCATTTTTTCTGTGAACCAAGTGGTAAATAACGGAAAGATCCAAATTTTTGAATTTCTTCAGTTTTTGAATTTTCAAAATATTGATTCCAATAATTCATTTCTGCTTTTAAAGCATTTAAAAAAGAAAGATTTGTTTGTGACATGTAGAAATTTACAAATTTTGTACATGGTTTTGAAAGATTTACTTTTGATACTTTTGAATCAACAAAACTTAAAAAAGCTTTTTGTTTTAACGAAACATTTTCTCGATTTTTTTGACTTTTTGAAAAAACAGAAGGTTTTGAAAAAGATGTTTGAAATTTATTTTTTCTAAATGGTCTTCTTTCTTGAAGATTTTTCTTAAAAAATGAAAGAAGATTATTTTTAAACGAAAGTTGTTTTTTTGAATCAAATTTTTTTGTAATTTTTTTTCCATTTTTTACAACAATGAATTTTCCTAAAAAACGTTGATAAAAACGTGAAAAAAGTTTTTTTCTTTTTTCAATATTTGATTTCATACTTTTTTTTGTTGAATTTTTAAAAGATAAATTTTGTTCTCCTTTACGGTTTGAAGCACTACGTTTTTTTTCAGCTGAATTAGAATCATTTGATGATTCTAATTTTGAAGAAAGTTCAATATTTTCTCCAACATTTTTGAACAAACTTGTTTTTTTTGATGAATTTTTTTCTAAAATCAAATGATTTTTTAAAAGATTATGAACAAAATTTGGTTGAACTTCTAATCCTTCTAAAGCACTTTTAATCATATGACAATTTTGAGCATGAATTTGAATTCCAATTTCATAAGGAATTAATCCGCGAACAATTTGAATATGTGAAATTTTTGGCATATTTGGTGAATTATTCAGTTTTTTTTGAAAAAGTTGTGGAAGTAATTTTAATAAATTTTTTCTTAAAAATCTATCTTCTAAAACTGATTGTGCATATTGATGTTTATGAAATCGAGCAAACCAAACAGATTGATGTTTTTTTGTAATACCAACACGAAAACCTAATGGATGAATTTTTTGTCCCATATTTTTTTTGAACAAAACTTTTTTTAAAAAAAATTTCTTTTATAATGAATTTTACAAAAAAATTCAAAAAAAGAAAAAAGTATATTTTTTGAAAAGATTTTTTGAACTTTTAATGAAAATTTTTTAAATTGAAATTAAAGTAGAATTTATTTTTCAATATTTTAGTTATAAAAATTTTGAATTCAAAAAAGCTCGCATACCTGTTTTTTAAAGTATTTAAATATAATAAAAAAATTTTTTAGAAATAAATTCAAAAATGCTTTAACCGTGGTTATCAAAATTTTTACTTCAAAAAAGTTTTTTTGAAGTTTGTTTTTAAATAAATTTTAACAAAAAAAATAGAAAAAAAGCAAATTTTTATCAACTCTTTTAAATTACTTAACAGCAAAGTTTTTTGAATTTTTGTGCTTTTTTTATTCGTCAACAAAAAAAGCACAAAAATTCAAAAAATTGAAAAATTTATTTGTTCAAGTATACATTTGTAAAAAAAATTTTTACAAAGTTTGAAACAGAATTTTAAAATTGTTCTGATTTAAAATTGATTTTGAACAAAAGTTGATGTTTTTGATCCAAAAGATTCTGAAAAAGAATTAATATTTTGATTTCTTCGTAATGGTCGTGTTACTAAATCTAAAATTTCACGTGCATTTGTAAAACCATGAATTTGAGCAAAAGTAAATTCAACAGACCATTTTGTTGTAATATTACGTGCTTCTAAAGGATTGGCATGAGCCATTCCAGTAATAACAAGATCTGGTTGTAATTCACGAATACGACTAATTTGATAATAATTATCTGGTTTTTCAACAATACGTGGAATAGGTACATTCATTTCAAAACATGTTTTTTCTAAAAGAGCTAATTCTGCAGCTTGAAAACGTTGATCTAAATATGGAATTCCAACTTCATAAACAATCATTCCACAACGAATTAAAAATCGAGCTAAAGAAATTTCTAATAAATTATCACCCATAAAAAACACAGATTTTCCACGAACAAGTTTTAAAGAATCTTCAAGCCCTTCCCAAATTTTTGTTTCACGTTCTTCTAACCCAATTGGTTTTTTTCCATAAATTGAACAAATTTTTTCAATCCAAGCTTTTGTCCCATCTGGACCAATTGGAAAAGGTGCGCTAATAAGTTTACATTTACGACGTCTCATTAATGTTGTTGCTGTACGACTTAAAAAAGGATTTACACCACATACATACGTATTTGTATCTAAAATTGGCAAATCAGAATAACGTGTTGAAGGCAACCATCCTGAAATTTCAATACCTTGTCTGTTTAATTCAAGTTTTAATTGAGTCGCTACAGTATTTGGGAGTGAACCAAATAAAACAAGTTTTGGATTTCCAAGTTCAGAATTTTGAACAAAATTTTCTTTGTTTAAATTGACTGAAGATTCAAGCTGCAACATATTTTGTTGTTCAACAAAAGGAACAAAATTGTTTTTTGAAACAGTGTTTTCTGTTTTACTTTTTAAAATTGAAAATGAAGGCAAAAATTCTTCTAAAGATTTAAAAAATTCAAAAGGGTTTTGAATACCATCATTTTTCTTTGGAAAAAAAGTTTTTGAATTTTCCAATGGATCATTTTCATTGCTTGAATTGTTGGAATTTTCAAGACCAATTGAAGATTGATTGAATGACTTTTTATGACTTTTTTCTTCAACATTGATTGGTAAAGAAGGACAACGTTGTGCCATAGCAGCTAAAACAGTATCTTCACCTTGTGTAAAGGCATAATCTAATCCATTTGCACGAGCAACAACAATTGGAATTCCTAATTCTCGTTCTAATTCTGGAGCCATTCCTTCTAAATCCATTTTAATAATTTCTGTTGTACATGTACCAATCCAAACAATTACACTTGGATTTCGATCTTCTTTAATTTGAAAACAAAGGCGTTTAAGTTCTTTATAATCATTTAATTTTGCAGAAATATCACTTTCTTCTAACTCAGCCATTGCATAACGAGGTTCTGCAAAAATCATAACCCCTAATGCATTTTGAAGAAAATAACCACAAGTTTTTGTTCCAATTACAAGAAAAAAACTATCTTCAATTTTTTGATATAACCAAGAAACACAACTAATTGGACAAAACGTATGATAATTGCCAGTTTCACATTCAAAAGTTAATTTTTCTTTTTCTTCTAAAAGAGTTGTCATATTTGTTCTATTTTTTTGAATTTATAAATTCATTTTCTTTTGATGAAATTTCAACAATTTTTTGTAAAAATAACTCTAAATTTATAAAAAAAATCAATACTTTTTTTTGTCATTTTGTCAAAAAAATTTTATAAAAATTTCATAAAAAATAAAAACACTGCAAATAAAAAAATGAGTTTTGTTTTACGTTTATATTTCTTTTTCATTTTTTTGAAAAAAAATACAAAGTTTGTTCAAAAAAATTTTTTGAATGAATGAAATAAACTTTAAAAATATTCTTGTGAAAAGTTTTTGAAAAGTAGATAGAAATTCTATTTACTTTTTCTCCTGCTTTTTTTAAAAAAATTTTTCAATTTTGAACTTTTTTGTTTTTCAAAAACAAAAAAAGCATAGATTTTTAAAAACTTTTTTTTTATAAATTTTATTCGTTATAAAATTTCTTTTTTTGAGTACGAAAAAGATTTTTAGATAAATTGGTTTAAAAAGAATTATCTTTTTTTTTGAAAACATAATGCCCTCAAAGCAAAACTCCAATTTTTAACCTTATTCTTTATTTAGGTTTTTTCTATTCTCTTTTTTCCATATTTTAAAATAATTTCAAAATGAAAAAAATCATTAAGAATTATTTTTTTTAAATTTCCTGTTGAAGGATAAATACAAAATTTAACTCTTGTAGAAATTTGCATGTTTTTAGATAAATTGTATGAAAACGTCTTGGTTGGTTAACCTAAATCAAATAGAATTCAACAAAATTGTAAAAATACATTTTATCAACCCAAAAGCTTATTGATTCGGCTTCAAAACTGTAGAAAAAAAATTTTTTTTTTACAGCTTTTTTTAGAATTCAAAAAAATTTGAACAAAAATCTTTTTTTGTGTAAAAATTTTAAAAATTTTTATTTTTTTTTAATATTTTTAAAAATTTTAACAAATTTTATTTTATCACAAAAACTTTTTTAAAAATTATTTAAAATATTTTTTTCAAAAATTGAAAAAAATATTTTAAATAATTTTTAAAAAGTGCAAACTTTTTTGAATTTTTTCTTTTTTTTTATGACTCAAAAAAATTTTTGAAAAAAACAAATATTATTGAAAAATAATAAAAAAAAATATTTAAAAAATTATAAAATTATGGCAATTGCATAAGATGTTCAATTTGTGTTAAAAATCCTTTTTTATTTAATTGAAAAAGACCCATATCTAAACACAACGCTTGGAGTTCACAAATTAAAACTTTAAATGATTCTGGAGTTCCAATATAAATTGGCATATTTAAAAGAATATTTGACCATAGAGTCATACGCCCACTAATATCATCTGATTTAATAGTTAACATTTCTAATAAAATAAAAGCTGCTCCATAGGCTTCAATTGCCCAAACTTCCATTTCTCCAAGTCTTTGACCTCCATATTTGGAACGACCTCTCAAAGGTTGTTGTGTAACAAGTGAATATGGACCAGTTGATCGAGCATGTATTTTATCATCAACTAAATGCACAAGTTTTAACATGTATGCAATACCTACAGTAACTGGACTATCGTAAGGTTCACCAGTTTGTCCATCAAAAATTTGCATTTTTCCAGGAGAACAAGGATTAAATAACCATTTTTGATTTGTTTTCAAACGAGCTTCATATAATTTATAAAATGTAAAACTTCGAGAAGCATGTGGACCATAAATTTCATCAAAAGCTTGAACTCGATAATAGTGTTTTAAATATTTTGAAGCTAATCCTAAAAGACATTCATAAATTTGTCCTACATTCATACGAGAAGGTACTCCTAAAGGATTTAAAACCATATCCAATGGAGTTCCATCTGGTAAAAAAGGCATATCTTGAACTGGAAGAATTTTTGAAACAATTCCTTTATTCCCATGCCTTCCTGCCATTTTATCACCAACTTGAATTTTACGTTTTTCAGCTAAATAAACAATAACTCGTTCTGGTTTTCGTTGTTTTTTCAGAAAAACTTTAGAATTTTTTTTCTTTTGTTGAATTGTTGATCTTGAAGTTTTTTCTGTTGCATTAAAATTCCACGAAAAATTTAAGATTTTAATTTCAACAACTTTTGCTTTTAAACCTTTTGGGGTTCTTAACGAACTATCACGCATTGGAATTAACTCTTTTTCTAATATAGTGTACAATAATTTTTCATACCCTGATCTATATTTTTTTTGAATTGGAGTAACTTTTCCAACTAAAATTTGACCTTCATGAACAAAAGTTCCTAATTTCACAATTCCTCTTTCATCTAAATGATTTTTTTCTTTTTCTGGAATATCAGGAATTTTATTTGTAATTTGTTCTTTGCCCAATTTTGTGTTTTTTGTTTCAACTTCATATGATTCAATATGAACTGAGGTATAAACATCTTCAGTAACTAATCTTTGACTAATTAAAATAGCATCTTCATAGTTGTATCCTTCCCAAGGCATATAAGCAATAAAAATATTTTTACCTAAACATAATTCACCTCCTAAACTTGAAGCACAATCTGCTAATAAATCTCCTGTTTGGACCCAATCTCCTTCACGAACCATTGGACGCTGAACAATAAGAGTATCTTGATTTGATCGTTGATATTTTTGCAAAGAATACTTTGAAAATTTTTGATTTTGTAAAGATTGCATTGTACTAAAAGCAAACAAATATGAAAAAGAACCAAATGAAAAAATTTCTGTATTCATTTTATTTTGAGAACATGTAAAAAAAGCATCACACATTTCAAATTTTTGATTTTTTCCAACCCCATTTTTTTTTAAAAAAACAGAATTTGTTTTATTTTTATTTGCTCTAAAATTCAAACAAAAACTTTTTATTTTCATACTATTTGAATAAAAAAATTTAAAACTTTTGTAAAAAAATCAAAAACATTGATTTTTTTCTTTTTGTGCAAATTAAAATTTACAATTTTTTTTTACTTTAAAAACAAAAAAAATTTTATAACATTCAAACTTTGGAACTTTTTATAATTTTTTAGAAACTGCATTCAAGAAAATTATAAACTAATAAAAACTTTTTCAATAAAAAAGAAATAAAAAAAGAAAACAAAGTTTTTCCAACTTAAATGTAAAAATACAATAAAAAACACAAAACGTTTTTATAATTATGAAATCTCTTTGTAAAATTCTTTGAAAAGTTAAAATAAAAACTTTTTATTTTACAATTTATAAAAAGTGCTGATTTATTTCTTTTTTATTAAAAATAAAAAAAAAATAAAAAATTTAAATTTTTTACAAAAAATTCAAAAACAATTTCAATTTTTTGAATCTTTTGTAAAAAAAAAGCATCCATTTCTATTACAAACAGAAAAAAGTTGTAAAAAAAATTTTTACAAAAAATACCAATTTAAAAGAATAAAAAAATTATAGCAATGGAATGTGTAAACTAAATTTCAAAACAAATTTTTATTTTTCATATTTATTTATTTTTCATGAAAGAATTTTATAATTTTTTAAAGAGTCAAAAATTATAAAATTCTTCAAAAAAGTTAAATAGTATAAAGATAAATTTTAGAACCACTTGAATAAACAATATATCCACTTGTTTTTGCAAGAATAGCATGTCCTGAGTCACTCACAACACGTGCTTCGAGTCCTGTTCCAATCAACGGTCGTTCAAGACGAATTAAAGGAACAGCTTGTCTTTGCATATTTGACCCCATTAACGCTCGGTTTGCATCATCATGTTCTAAAAATGGAATAAATGAAGTTGCAACAGAAATCATTTGAAGCGGTGAAACACCCATTAAGGCAAGTTTATGAGTTTTCATACGAACAAAACGTTTTCCAATACGAACAGGAATTGGTTTTTTTGGTAAAAAGCCTAAAGGTGTTAAATTTAAATCTGGAGTTGCTGTTTGAAAACGATCATCTTTGTCAGGTGATAAATAAAACACACCTAAATTTTTTTGAACTTGTCCTTTATAAACTTTATAAAAAGGTGATTCAAGAAAACCTTGAAAAGAAATTTTTGAATAGGTTGTAATTGAATTTACAAGACCTGTATTTTTTCCTTCTGGTGTTTCAATAGGACAGATTCGACCATAATGAGATGGATGAATACCACGAATGGCTAAAGTAGCAGTATCACGTGATACACCTCCAGGACCTAATGAACTAAGTCTACGTTTATGTGTAATTTCAGCTAAAGGATTAATTTGATCCATAAACTGAGATAATGGGTGTGTTCCAAAAAATTCACGAAAAGCTCCATTAATTGGTCGAGTACTAATTAAAGAATCAAAATTAAAAAAAGAATTTTTTTGAAAAAATGATTGTTGACCATTGCCATTTAATTTTAAATAAATTGATTTTTCTAAACGAACAAAACCAATACTAAAAATTTCTTGAAGAGCTTCACCTGCAGTACGAACTCTTTTATTTTTTAAATGATCAATATCATCAATTTCAAAAAAACCATCTTCAATTTTCATTAACGAATCTGTTGCTGTTAGTACATCTAAAGCTGTTAATGTTGTTTGTTCCAATGGAATAGTTAATCCAAGCTTTTTATTAATTAACCAACGTCCTTGTTTTCCTAAATCATATGTTCGAGGATTCATAAATTTATTTGCAAACCATTTACGTCCTAATTCATAAGCTTCAAGTTTTGAAGCTACACGTTTTTCTTTATTTTGTGAAAATAATTTTTGTGTTTTTTGCTTTTTATTTTTTTGAAGATTTTCTTTTTTTTCTGTCGTTTTCTTTTTTTTTGTTTCAACAGTTGTTTGAGTAAAAAAAGATTCATTATTTGATGAGAAAACGTTGTTTTCGTTTTTTTGTTTTTGTAATGAACTGTCAAAAGAAACAGATTCAGAAAAAAAAACTTTGGATTCAATTTTTGTTGAAGATTGACCAAAAGCAAAAGTTTTTGTTTTTTCTTTATTTTTTTTCAAAAAATAAAATTTTTGAAGTGTTTTTTTTAATTTAAAAAGTTTTTGAATTTGTTCCCAAGCTTGTTTTGTATTTGAAACATATGGATACTTTAATTCTTTTGAAGATTTTGATTTTTGTACTTTTTCCATTTCTTTTGTAAAACTCTGTAGTAAATTCATCGGTTTATAGACAGAATTTAAAATATATTTTTCACTTAAGCCCATTCCTAATAAAAACCACAATAATGGAATTTTTGGACCTTTTTTCATTTTTGCCCACATTGAAAAATCTTTATCACATTCAATACGAAGCCATGTTCCTTTTAAACAAATAATATCAGCATAAAAACGACGAAATGTTGTTGAAGGTTTTTCTGACCATTTATTTGAAAAAATTTCATGCATATTTTCTCGAAAATAAATACCAGGACTTCGAACTAATTGATTAATAATAACTCGAGCTGAACCATTTAATAAAAAATGACCACGATTTGTCATTAATGGAAAATGGGCAAGTAACATCCATTTTAGAAAAATACGTTTAGTTTTTCGATCTGTCAATTGAACTGGAATATATAATTTTGAAACATAACTTTTTTTATAAAAAATCGCTTGTTGAATTGAATAAAAAGGTTTTGTTAAACGATAATATTGAGGATAAAAAAAGATTTCAATTTGTTTTTCAAAACAGGTGATTGGATTTCTTTTTGAAATTTCTTCGACAATTCCTTTTTCTAACAAATAAAAAAATCCTTGGCGTTGAATTTCAACTAAATCTGGAATATATGAATTATAATTATACATAAAAATTTTGAATACTAAAATTTGTTGAATTTCCTCTGATTCAGAAAAAATTGAATACAGCTCTATTTTTTACAAACAATTTATAAAATAATTAAAAAATATTAAGTAAATAATCAAATAAAAGTTTTGCATAATTTTTTAGCTTTTTGAAAAGAATAAAAAACAAAATTTTTTTTCTCTTTTTAAAAAATTTAACATTTTATTTTTCTTTTATTAATTTTTTCTAGAAAGTCAAAAAATTTTTTACATGGAATTTTTTGGGTTTTTAACTTTTCTTTTAACAAAAATAAAATAAATTACAAAATTGAATCTTTTAAAATTTTTTTATTTATGATATAATTAAAAAATAAATAAACAATGTTTTTTATTTTCAAAAATTTGATTTTTTTTTGATTTTGAAAGAATTTTTTATAAAAAATTTTAAAAAAAACAAAAAAACATAAATTAATATTCAATTTTTTTTTGTTTTTTATACCTTTCTGTGTTCAAAAATTTATTTTTCTTTCTATTTTGTTTTAAAAAATTTTCAAAAAAAATCACTGCTTCTGAAAATAGTAAAGATTTTTAAAAATCTTTACTATTTTCCAAAAAGATTGAAACAAAAGACAAAATAGTATATTTTATGACTTTGATTTTTCTAAAAAAAGTTTTTATAAAATATCTTAATACAGTTATAACTTTATGGATTTGTTTAAAAAAATGTTTTGAAATTGAAATACCTCTTTTTGCTTTTTATAAAAATTTCTTTTCTGAACCAAACAAAAATTCTAGTTTTCACTCTCAGTTTTTTTGTTTCATTTTTTTTTTGTTTTTTTTCTAAAACAAAAAAAAAAATGAAACAAAAAATGAAACAAAAAACAAAATTTTTTATTGATAAAAAATAAAATGCAAATAAAGAACAGTAAAAAGCAGCAAGAAAAAAATCCTAAATTTTTGAATTCTTTTTTTTCAATAAAAAATGTTTTTTGTATTAAACTTTTAACTAATAAAAATCGAAACACTCAAAACAAATTTTTTTTAAAGTTTGAAAAAATTTAATGTTAAATTTTTTTATGTAAAAAAAAAATTTTTTTGAAAATATTCAAAAAAACTTTGAAAAATGACAAGTAAAAAATGTCCACCATTTTTGGTCCGTATTGTTTACGGGAAAATTCACTTAAAAACAATAAAACATTACAAACTTTGACGTTGCAAAAATATCAAAGCAAATAAAGTGAATTTGGATGCTTAGGAAAACTCAAAAACTTTATTCAGTTTTTTGAAAAAATAAAAATTTTTTGGTATTTTTGTCTTTTTTAATTTTCATAAAATAAAAAACAAAAAAATAAAAAAGATTATATAATTTTTTTTTACATATCTTTTTTGATGTTTTTTGAAAATTTTTCAAAACTCTTTTTGACAATGATTTTTTTGAGTCTACCATTCAAAAAAAGCAAAAAAGTTAAAAAACTCAAAATTTAAAAAATTTGTTTAAAAGATTAAAATCTTTTAAACAAAAGATTCTAAATTTTTATTTTTGTTTCCTATGAAAAAAAAATTTTTTTATTTATGACAACAAGAAAATCAGCTGAAGCTATTACATATCCTATTTTCACTGTTCGTTGGTTATCAATTCATGCATTAGCAGTTCCTACTATTTTCTTTTTAGGTTCAATTACAGCAATGCAATTTATTCAACGTTAATTTTTTTTTAATTGTGAAAAGAAAAAGTCTGTTGAAAATTGAAGACTTTTTTATTTCTTTTGCAATTTTAAATCTTCAGTTCAAAATTTTGTGAGAATTTATTAAAAAATACAAAACTCTTTTTTAAATCACAAAAATTATTTTCTAGCTTTCTTTTAAATGAAAAAAAGCCAACAGTCAAGTCAACTGAAAAACCTAAAGGTCCGTTATTATGAACGGAATTTGATAATCTTGAAAAACGTAAAATAAAAAACAAATGGCTAAAAAAGCAAAAAATTTGAATTTTAAAAATTTTTGTTCTTTTTTTGTTGAAAAGTGTATTTTTTTTGAAAAAAAACTTTAAAAAACCAACTGAAAAAAAACTTAAACAAATACATTTTACACAAAGAAAAAATTTTATTGAAAAAATTCACAAAAAATTGCAAAACTTTAGACCACAGTTCTTTTTAGTATATGGCTAGACCTAATCCCAATAAACAAGTTGTAGAATTAAACCGTACTAGTCTTTATTGGGGACTATTATTAATTTTTGTTTTGGCTGTTCTTTTCTCTTCTTATATTTTCAACTAATGAACTGAAATTCTTAAAAACTTTATTTTTTAAAATCTAAAGTTTTCAGTTTTTTGAGTGAAAAATCTTTTCATTTTTTCTGATCTTTTATAGAATCAGTAAAAATTCTTTTTTTTTTTACCTTTCTTTTTTCATGTAAATTGTTTGATTTTTTAATCAATAAAAAAAAATTTCAAAAAAAAATAAAAATAAGAAAAAAAAGATTATATTTTGTTTAATTCAAATGGATTTGTTTGTTGTTTTAGTATTAGTTCATAAACTAATACTAAAACATAAATTTTATTTTTTTTTAGCTTTTTCTTTTCAAAAAATTTTATTTTTTTATTCAAAAAAATAAAAAACCTAAATAAAAAAATAAAAATTTAACAACAAAATAAATAAAAAATTCAAACACTACAAACTTCAAAATTTGAAGTTTGTAAAAAAAATATTGAAAATAAAAAGTTTGCAAAAAGATGACAATTTTTTTAAAAAATGGTATAATTTTAGAAAAAAAGGGGATATGGCGGAATGGTAGACGCTACGGACTTAAAAAATTTAAAGATTAAAACTTTTTTTGAGCTTTTCTAAAGAAATTTAGAAAATGATTGCTTTTAAAATCAGAGAAAAAAATTTTTTTTCAAAAAAAATTTAAAATTCTGAACCTATTTCTATTATTAAAACCAAAGAAAAGGTGCAGAGACTTAATAAAAGCTATGTTTCATCAACTCCATGATTTTTTCTTCGGACTTTTTTTAGAAAAAACAAAAAAATGAAAGATAATGATAAAGTCCACAAAAAAATTCTTCAATTTTCAATGAAAATCCGTTGATCTTTTCGATCGTGAGGGTTCAAGTCCCTCTATCCCCAAAAAAAAGAATAAAATATTCATGAAGTTAGAGATTAAAAACAACTATAAAAACACTTTTTTTATCTTCTTTATTTGTTATCAATATAGAATTTTTTTTTGCTTTTTTGAAGCTGTTTGTTTGCAAAAAAAAACAAAAGGTTAAAAAGAATCAACTTTTTTCTCTTTAATCAATGAAAAAAACAATAAAAAAAAATCAAAAGAAAGAGCTCCTCAGTTTTTTTTTGCTTTTTATATAAAAAGTTTCAAAAAATGAAATGAAAAGCTTCAAAAAATTTTTAAAACTTTGGAAAAAAAATGAAAAAAATCTCAAAACATTTTTTTTTGGTTTTTTAAAAGTTTTTTGATTCTAAAAAATCAATTTAAAACTTTAAACTGAATAGAACAAAAAACATTCAAAGGTAAAAGAAAAAATTTTCTTTGATGTTTTTTTTTATTTTTTTAAAATAAAAAAAAATTTATATTTTTCAGTTTTATAAAAATTTTTTATTCAAAATTTCTATTATGGTTGAACCTTTACTTTCAGGAATTGTATTAGGATTAGTTCCAGTTACTATCGCTGGTTTATTTGTTACTGCATATTTACAATATCGTCGTGGTGATCAAGCAACTTGGTAAGCTCAAATCACTCAAAAAAATTGGTGAACAGCAAAATTTTTTACTGTTCACCAATTTTTAATTTTTTAAACTTTTAAAAACGTTTAAAAAATAAAAAAAATACTTTTTTATTTTTTTGCAGCTGCTTTTGTTGCTGCTAATTTTACACCATATTTTGAACGACTTTGAACTCGGTTTTTTACACCAGCAGTATCTAATGTTCCACGTACAATATGATAACGTACACCTGGTAAATCTTTTACCCTCCCCCCACGAACAAGAACAACAGCATGTTCTTGTAAGTTATGTCCAATTCCTGGAATATAAGCAGTTACTTCAAATCCAGAAGTTAATCGAACACGAGCTACTTTTCTTAATGCAGAATTTGGTTTTTTTGGTGTAACTGTATAAACACGTAAACAAATTCCACGACGTTGGGCACATGATTTTAATGCAGGAGCTTTTGTTTTTTTAGAGACTTTTTTTCGTGCAGAACGAATTAATTGTTGAATAGTAGGCATTTTTTTTTATAAGAAAAAAAAATAAAAAAATTTGAAAAATTTTTAAATTTCAAATTTTTTAGAGAATTTTAAGATTTTGCAAAACCATTTTGTTTTTTTGTATATAATTTGATATAAAAAATCAAAAAACATAAATTTTTAATTTTTTTTTAACTTTGAGTGTATTTTGCTAAATAAAATAAATTAAAATTCAATTAAAAAAAAATTCACATTTGTCTAAAATTTTAATTTTCTACTGTTCAAAAATCTATTTTTGTTTAATTCTTTCCTTATTTAAAGAGAATTCAGTATATATTTTATAAAAATTTTTATATTTTTTCAAATCAATCAATTTTGCTTTGAATTTTTTTCAAAGTTGTTTTTTATACAATGTTTAAAAAAAAAACATAAAGAATAAACTTTCAACACATAAATATATATCAAATTTTTTTTGTTTTTACAATTAATTAACCTTTTTCAAAAAAGAAAAGTAAATAGAAAAATGCAACATTCAAACAAATAAAGTTTTGTGTATTTTTGAAAATTCAAATGGTTTGAATCTTCAAAAATACACAAAACTTTATTATTAAAACTTTAAATTAGAATGAAAATACTAAAGGATCTGGGAAGAAACGGTTAATTTCAATTAATAAAGCCGCAGTAACAATAAACCAACCTGTAGCAACTACAGGAGCTGTTGATAAATAAGTAGTAAAATTTTTCATAAAATTTTTTTTATTTTGTTATTGTTTCAAATCATTATGTTTGAAATTTATCCATAAATAAAAATCAAAAAAAATCAAAAAAATTCAAAATTTGAAACACTTTTCTTTCTTGGTGGAAGTAAAGAAACCAATAAAGGTCTCTAGTTAGAATTGAAAAAAACAAAAAAAAAAAAACTTTTTTTGTTCTTGTTTTTATAAATTTTTTTTCAAAAAATTTATTTGCTTAAAAAATAACAAAGTACAATTTACTTTGAAAAAAACCAAGTGGTTCTTTTCAAAGTAAAAAGAATAAAAAAAGTTTTAATGGTGATCTTCAACAGCTTCACCAATATAAGCACCTGCTAAAGTTGCAAATACTAATGCTTGGATAGCACTTGTAAAACAACCTAATAACATGATTGGAATAGGAATAATAAGAGGTACTAAAGAAACAAGTACACCAACAACTAATTCATCAGCAAGAATGTTCCCAAAAAGACGGAAAGATAATGAAAGCGGTTTTGTAAAGTCTTCTAATACGTTAATTGGTAATAAGAAAGCAGCTGGTTGAACATATCTGTTAAAGTAACGAAGTCCTTTTTTACGAATACCTGCATAGAAATATGAAATAGACGTTAATAAAGCTAAAGCTACAGTTGTGTTAATATCATTTGTTGGGGCTGCTAATTCACCATTTGGTAATTCAATTAAAGCCCACGGTAATAAAGCTCCTGACCAGTTTGATACAAAAATAAATAAAAATACAGTTCCTAAGTATGGAACCCATTTTAAATATTCTTCTTCACCAATTTGTGTTTTCGCTAAATCACGAATAAATTCAGTAACAAATTCTGTAAAATTTTGCAATCCATCTGGAGTTGATTTTAAATTACTATTTCCTACAAATGCTAAACCAAAAATAACAGCTAAAACAAACCATGAAACTAATAAAACTTGTCCATGTACTTCATATGAACCTAATTGCCAATAAAAATGTTGACCTACAGAAACTTCTGCAATTTCTGAGAATGGATTTAGAAGAAAATCACTCATAAATTTTTGAATAACTACTTTATTATATTTTATTAATTGAATAAACATCATATTTCAAAAACATTTGAAATAGAAATTTTTATTCTTTATTAACAACCAAAAAAATTACTTTTTTTTGAATTTATTTTAAAAAAATTCAAGAAAAACAAATAAACTCTTTATTTTTTGAAGAGGAATATTTTAAAAAATTTTTTGCAAATCAAAAAAAAAGCTTTGATTCAGAAAAAAAATTTATTTTTTTATAACCTTTGTTTATTTGTTTAAAAGTAAAAGTTTGCAAATTTTGCATTTAAGTAACTACGTTACTTATAAAAAAAATTTTTTTATAAATTTTTTGTAAATTTTCATAAAAGAAAAATTTTTTTGGAGAAAAATTCCAAAATAACAAAAAAAATGTAAAAAATCTTTTTAGAACTTTTTTCCCTTTGAAAAACTTCAACCAATTTTCATTTTTAACAATATTTGAATTTATTCAAACATTGTTAAAAATGAAAAAATTAGAAAAGAGAAAATAAAAAAAATTTACTCAAAAATTAAACTTTTTGAAAAATTTATAAAGAAGAACCTAAACCTACATAAGAACCATAGAAAAAGATTGCAAGAATACCAAGAGCTGCTGTACCTACAAAAGTTCCAATTAACCATAATGGGATACGTCCAGTTGTTCCTGTATTAGACATAAGAAAAATGAGTTTATATGTATATAGATAAAGTCAAGAAAAAATAAAAAAATTCACTGAAAGTTTTTTCAGTTTTTTTTAAAATAGTTTTTTCTTGGGAATCATTTTTTTCTAAAAATTATTTTTTACAAATTTTGCTTTCAATTTTTGTTTTTGTAAAATATCTTTACAAAAACAAAAATTGAAAAAATTGTTCATTTTTTCAACAAAAATCAAAAAAGTAAACAAATTGGAAAAAGTTTGCATTTTTAAAAAAAGATAGCCTTAAAAAAAAGAAAAAAATAAATAACACGAATGTGCTCAAAATTGACAAATTTATTTTTTGTGAAAAACTTTTTTTTATAAAAAATAAATTTTTTTTTATTTTTCTTTTTTAAAAATAGAAAAAATCATAAAAAAAAGTTTTTGAAAATAAACAAAATGGAATAGGTCCAAATCTTATTTGTTGAAAAAATTTCAAAAAACAAATTTTCAAGAAATAATAATCTTTTTGAGCTTCCTAAAATTTTAGTGAAATAAATTTTTAATTTTGTAAAAATTTATAAAAAATTTTTTCACTCTAAAATTCTTTAACGTTTTTATAGAAAAACTTTTAAAATCTTTAAGAAATTTTTTTATTCTTGTTGTTTTTTCTTATTTCTCATTCTCTTTTCAAAAATCAAAAACAAAAAAAAAACCAAAATGAAAAATTATGTTGTTTTTTTGAAAGAGTATTTATGATCAACATTTTTCAAAAAATATCGAAGAGAAATAAAGAATAAAAAAAAAGTGCTACACACAAAAACTTTTGTAAATTAAGTGGAACTTTACAAAATTATGTTCCTTGTTTTTTAACAAAAAAAACTTTGTAGCATTCAGAATTAAGAACTTACTAAAAAATTCTTAAAGATATGTACATAAAAAAGCTTCAATGAAGGTTGTTGAAACATTCACCTTTTTTTATGTTTATTTCTAATAAATCGTTTCACACCCACTTAACCAAATGAAAATAACACCTAATTGCCCAAAGTGAGCACTAAAAACTTTTCTTGAAATTTCTTCTAAATCACTTGTATGACTGTCAAAGTCATGAGCGTCAGCATGAAGATTCCAAATCCAAGTTGTAGTATTTGGTCCTTTTGAAAGAGTTCTTGAGAAATGACCTGGTTTAGTTGGAATAAATTTCACATTTTTCAAATAAATTTATAAAATTTTCCGCAGAACCGTATATGCTCCTCTCAAAGCTTACGGCTCTTGTACTCAAGCTTTTTCTCATTTTTTTCATTTTTTGTTTTTGATAGAAAAAACAAGAAACCAAAAAAAATGAAAAATACATTCAGAAAACAGCTTTTAAAAGCTTTTAAAAAAGGAAACTGTTTTATTCAAATATTGATTTTTAAAATTATCAAAAAGTATTTTTGGAATTTTTCTATTCAAAAAAAAATAACAAAGTCTGATATTGTCCAAAAAAAACTTTTTTTTGGCATTTTTATAATTTTTCATTTTTTTTTTATTATTTTACCATTTTTTTAAAAATTTTTTTAAAAAAATAAATATAAAACCTTTTTAAAATTTGTAAAAAAATTTTATATTTATTTTGTTGGCAAAAAAAGACAAAAAATTTTGTATTTTGTTGCCAACAAAATAAATAAAGAAAAATAAAAGATTAAAGAGCGTTACCACGAGGTAATACTTCTTCAGGGAAAACTAAGCGTTCGTGTGGTTGGTCTTGTGCAGCCATCCATGCGCGAATACCTTCATTTAATAAGATATTTTTTGTGTAGAAAGTTTCGAACTCTGGATCTTCAGCAGCACGAATTTCTTGAGACACAAAATCATAAGCACGTAAGTTTAATGCTAAACCAACAACACCAATTGCTGACATCCATAAACCTAACACAGGCACAAGTAGCATGAAAAAGTGAAGCCAACGTTTGTTTGAGAAAGCAACACCAAAAATCTGTGACCAGAAACGGTTTGCTGTAACCATTGAGTAAGTTTCTTCTGCTTGAGTTGGGTTGAATGCACGGAATGTGTTTGCACCATCACCATCTTCAAATAATGTGTTTTCAACAGTAGCACCGTGAATTGCACATAATAAAGCAGCACCTAAAACACCAGCAACACCCATCATGTGGAACGGGTTTAAAGTCCAGTTATGAAAACCTTGGAAGAATAAGATGAAACGGAAAATAGCAGCCACTCCAAAAGAAGGCGCAAAGAACCACCCAGATTGACCTAACGGGTAAATTAAGAATACTGAAACAAAAACAGCAATAGGAGCTGAGAATGCAATAGCATTGTAAGGACGTAAATTTACAGAACGTGCAATTTCAAACTGACGTAACATGAATCCAATTAAACCAAAAGAACCATGTAAAGCAATAAATGCCCATAAACCACCTAATTGACACCAACGAGTAAAGTCACCTTGAGCTTCTGGACCCCATAAGAATAATAATGAGTGTGCCATACTGTTAGCAGGTGTTGAAACCGCAGCAGTTAAGAAGTTACAACCTTCTAAGTAAGAAGAAGCTAAACCATGTGTATACCATGATGTTACAAAAGTTGTACCAGTAAACCAACCTCCTAATGCAAAATATGCACAAGGAAAAAGAAGAAGACCTGACCAACCTACAAATACAAAACGGTCTTGACGTAACCAGTCATCAGCATCATCAAACCATGTACGTTTTTCTTGATATGTACTACCAATCGCAATAGTCATTGCGTGATCTCCAAAATAATTTTATAGAATTCATCTGTACGTAAAAAAATTTTTTTAATAAAACCTATTTGTAATTTAAATTATAACATAATTTAAAAAATTATAAAAATATTAGAAAAATTTTGAATAAAAAAATTTTTATGTTGCTATTTTGGTTTTTTATATAAAAAACTTTTTTTCATTATTTTCATGAAAAAATAAATGACTTTTTTCAAAAAAAGTCATAAACTTTTTACAAAAAAAACTGTATTGAATTTTATTTATTTATTTTTGAATAAAGGAAATATAAATTTTTTTGTGGTGTATTATCGGAAAGGGAGGGATTCGAACCCCCGGTGACCGTAAAGCCACGCTGGTTTTCAAAACCAGAGCATTCAACCACTCTGCCACCTTTCCAAAAATTCTTTTTTTGTATTATACCAAAATTTTTTTCAAAAAATCAACTTTCACACTTTTTTGTGGAAGTCTTTTTTTTTTCAAGAAGTTTTATAAAAAAAAGAGTGTATTGTTTTGTTTTTTAACATATGCTTTTGTTTATTTGCAAAAACATATATTAAAAAACAAAAAAAGTAGAAAGCACTTCTTTATTTTTTCAAAAATAAAGAAGTGCTTTCTATTAAGAAATTAAGAATATTTATTTACAACTTTTACAACTTGGAAACGAGCTTTTGCTCTTTTATATGCAAAATTTGCTTCAACTTTTTGTTTAACACCTTCTGCTTTTTCTAAATTTCCTTTTGCAATTTCAAAAGCATTTTTAGCTTCTTCAGCATCAATAGTTTCTGCTGATTCTGCTTCATTTGCTAAAATTGTTACTTTATTTTTTTTTACAACAGCAAAACCACCCATTAAAGCATAAGAATTCCATTCTTCTTTTGTACGAACTAACATAGCTCCTACATCTAAACCAGTAATAATAGGTGCGTGATTTTTTAAAACACCCATTTCTCCTGTTTCTGTTGGTAGAATAATTTCTTCTGCTTGTCCATTCCAAAATGGTTTTTCTGGTGTTAAAATTGAAATTTGTAAACTCATAAAAAAATTTTTTTTTTACTTGCCCAAAATCAGAATTGTACGTACTTGTTGTTCTTTTTTTTTAAGAAGAAAAAAAAAACAAAAAAATTTAAATTTAAAAAAATATTTTTGGTTTGAACTTAAATTTTTTAAAATTTTTTTGATTTTCTATTGTTTTTTTCCAAAACAACATTGGAAATCATACCATAAAAAGTTTTTTTGGTTTTTTTTATAAAAAAGAAAAAAAAAATAGAAAAACAAAAAAAATAAAAATTTGTTTTTCTTTCAAAAAATAAAAGTTTTTTTTTATGAAACAAGTGAAACTGCATTTAAAATAATTTGAGGTCTGTTTGAATACATTGCATTATTTGCTGCAATTTTATGTAATTCTTCTTTCTTTTTCATTGCATTTCCTTTTTTTTCATAAGCATCTAAAATTTCAGTTTGCAATTTTGAAACCATACTTTTTGCAGATTTTTTTTCACAAGATTCTAAAATCCAACGTAAGGCAGTTGCTTGACCACGTTCTGTTGAACGTAAAATACTTGGAACCATCTGAACAGAACCAGCTCGACGTCTTGGCTGAACTTCTACTTTTGGCATTACATTTTCTAATGCTGCTTCAAAAACTTCAACTGGATTTTGTTGTGTAGTTTCACCAATATTTTTGAATGTATTATACACAATTTTATATGCAAGAGATTTTTTTCCATTTTTCATTACACGGTTTACTAACATATGTACTGAAATACTATTATAGATTGGATCTGGTAAAACTGCACGTTTTTTTTGAATTGGACGACGAGGCATATATCGTTATTTTTTTGAAATATTTGATTTTTCATATATTTTCCACCTAATAGACAAAAAAACAAAAAATAAAGGTTTGAAATCTTTATTTTTAAAAAAGTTTTTGAAACAAAAACTGAAAAGACGGGACTGACGGGACTCGAACCCGCAACTTCCTCCGTGACAGGGAGGTGCTCTAACCAATTGAACTACAATCCCTTTTTTACTTTGTTTTTTAACAACATGCAAAAAAAGTTAAATTTCTCTAAAAAAAAAATTTTTTATTTTTAGACTATAGAAAATATTTTTTTAAGACTTTTCTTTCAATCTATTTTACACTTTTATAAAAATTTTTTCAATTTTTTTTTTAACTACAAATTCAAAAAAAATTTGTAAAAAAAGAAAGAACAAAATTTATTGTTTTTTATTGATTTTCCAAAAAATTTTAAAACCGTGACAAAACCAAGGAACACCAAAACAAAAAATAAATTTGATTACTAGATTCACAACCAATCGACTGCTCTCGAACTGTGCGAGCACCTCGCAATGAACAAGCCCCCCATATTTTAATAATAAATTTCTAGTATTATATTGATCATTTGTCAAATTTTTGAAAATTTGTATTTCATTTTGTGTTTATCTTTTGTTAGTATTTCTTTTATTTTTACTATATTTTCTTTTTGAAAAAAATTTTTTTTAGTTTCCAAAAAAAGTAGTGTTTGTCTTTTTGCATTGGCCTAATGAAAGCTTACAGCTGATTATGGAATGAAGCTCAAACAATTCTCAAACCAAAAAAATGTGTTCAAAATAGCATCAAACCTCTCAAAATTTTTTTGACTTTAGCTGATCTGCCATGTTTTCCAAAGATTTTTATTTTATTTTACTTTTTATTTTTCAAATTTAGGTAAATCAGCCAGATTGAAAAAGTTTTCTTCCTCATAAAGTCACATTACATTAAACAACTGCACATAAAATTTTTTTAAAGAAGCATTAAGTTTCTTTGAAAACAAAAAAACTTAATGCTTCTTTAAAAAATTATAAAAAAAATATTATTGAGGTTTTGAAAAAAAATAGAAAACTATAATTTTATCCAACAGCAATAATACGTGCTAAGAAGAATGACCAAGTTGTTGCAATACCACCTAATAAATAGTGAGCAACCCCTACAGCACGGCCTTGAGTAATACTTAAAGCACGTGGTTGAATTGAAGGAGCAACTTTTAATTTACTGTGAGCCCAAATAATAGACTCAATTAATTCTTGCCAATAACCACGGCCGCTGAAAAGGAACATCAGTGAGAATGCCCATACAAAGTGTGCACCTAAGAACATTAAACCATAAGCTGAAAGTGCTGAACCATAAGATTGAATTACTTGAGATGATTGTGCCCATAAGAAATCTCTTAACCAACCATTAATTGTGTTTGCACTTTGTGCAAAGTTTCCACCAGTAATGTGTGAAACACCATTTGCAGTTACAGTTCCCCAAACATCAGATTGCATTTTCCAGCTAAAGTGGAAGATTGCAATTGATAATGAGTTATACATCCAGAATAAACCTAAGAATACGTGGTCCCAAGCAGAAACTTGACAAGTTCCTCCACGACCTGGCCCATCACAAGGGAAACGGAATCCTAAATTTGCTTTATCAGGAATTAAACGAGAACTACGAGCAAATAAAACACCTTTTAATAAAATTAAAACTGTTACGTGAATTGTAAAAGCATGAATATGGTGAACTAAAAAGTCTGAAGTTCCTAATGAAATTGGCATCATTGCAACTTTTCCACCAACTGCTACAACATCTCCACCCCAAGTAGCACTTGTAGCAGATAAAGCAGTAGGAGCTGTTAATTGTGGAGCTAAGAAATGAGTTTTCTGAATCCATTGTGCAAATACTGGTTGTAATTGAATAGCTGTATCAGAGAACATATCTTGAGGACGCCCTAATGCACTCATCGTATCATTATGAATGTATAATCCAAAACTATGGAAACCTAAGAAAATACAAACCCAGTTTAAGTGAGAAATAATAGCATCACGGTGACGAATCACACGGTCTAATAAGTTGTTATAGTTGTTTGTAGGATCATAATCACGTACCATGAAAATAGAAGCGTGAGCACCTGCACCAACAATACAGAAACCACCAATCCAGTTATGGTGTGTAAATAAAGAAAGTTGTGTTCCATAATCAGTTGCTAAATAAGGGTATGGGGGCATTGAATACATGTGGTGAGCCACAAGAATAGATAATGAACCAAATAAAGCTAAGTTAATAGCTAATTGAGCATGCCATGAAGTTGTTAAAATTTCATAAAGACCTACGTGTCCTTCTCCTGTAAATGGACCTTTGTGTGCATCTAAAATTTCACGCATAGAATGTCCAATTCCCCAGTTTGTACGGTACATGTGACCTGCAACTAAGAATAAAACAGCAATCGCTAAGTGGTGGTGAGCAGTGTCACTCAACCAAAGTCCACCAGTAACTGGGTTTAAACCACCATTAAATGTTAAGAAATCGCTATATTCACCCCATTGTAATGTAAAAAATGGAGCTAATCCTTTTGCAAAACTTGGATATAAATCTTGCATAATTTGACGATTTAATAAAAATTCATGTGGTAATGGAATTTCTTTTGGATCAACACCAGCATCTAATAATTTATTTACTGGTAAAGAAACATGGATTTGGTGACCAGCCCAAGATAAGCTTCCTAAACCTAGTAAACCAGCTAAGTGGTGGTTTAACATTGATTCTACGTTTTGGAACCATTCTAATTTTGGTGCAGCTTTGTGATAGTGGAACCAACCAGCAAAGAACATTGCAGCAGCCATTACTAAACCACCAATAGCAGTTGTGTATAATTGTAATTCACTTGTAATACCACTTGCTCTCCATAATTGGAAGAAACCAGAAGTAATTTGAATACCTTGGAAACCACCACCAACGTCACCATTTAAAATTTCTTGACCTACAACAGGCCAAACAACTTGTGCACTTGGTTTAATGTGAACAGGATCACTTAACCAAGCTTCATAGTTTGAAAAACGTGCTCCATGGAAATACATAGTTCGGTAAAGGAGAAAAATATACAAAATTTTTTCAAAAACATTTTATTTTTTTTTAGCAATAAAAAACAAAAAAAAATATTAAAATCCAATGAAAAAATTTTTTAATTTTCGACTTCCCAAAAAATCCGTACATGCAATTTAACATTGCATACGGCTTCCATCCGTGAAAAAAATTTTTGTTTAAATAAAGAAATGCTCTTTATCTAATACTTTAAAAATAACTTTATTTGTGTTTTAAAATGATGGGTTACCTAGGACTCGAACCTAGAACTTATCGGTTAAAAGCCGAGTACTCTACCATTGAGTTAGTAACCCTTTTTGTAAAAAAAAATTATTTTTGTTCAAAAAAGTATTATTGATTTAAAAACAAACCAAATAACAAAAGTAAACAAAAAATTTATGTTCTTTTTTTTATTGTTTACAAAAAAGAAAGAAAATAAAGAAATTTTTTATACTTTTTTGAATTTTTAAATAAAATACCAAAAATTTTTTGTTTTTTCAACATTTTTAGTCAATTTTTTGATTTTTTTATTTTTTAATAACTGAAGAAAAAGTTTTTCTTCAGTTATTAAAAAATAAATTTTATTTATTGAAAAAAAATTCAATTTTAAAGATTTCCTCCACGAGTAGATAATAAAACAACCACTAAAGGTCCTGCTGCAAGAATTAAAACTAAACTCGTAAGTTGAAAAACGATTTCTAAGTTCATAAAAAATCATAATCATTATTTTAGAAAAAAAACAATCAAAACAGTAAAAAAAAATGAGAAAAATACGATGAAAAAAAATTCAAAAAAAATTTTTATGAAACTTGAAAAAAATTAGGCATTAACAGATTCTTTTGCTGCAAACATAAGCTCCAGTGTAATAAGTGCTTTGTTATTTTGTAAAGCAAATTTTTCAACATTTCGTTTTACTTTACCACGAACAAAGCCTGGAATTCTTGACAATTCTTCCAGTGCGTCTTTTGACCATTCTAAAGAACCATCTTCCAATTGAATTTTTGGAAGAATTTGTTTTGTATCATGGCCATTAAAAATTTCAAGAAGATGATCTTCCATTCCTAATGTAAAAGAATTATACACTAAATCAGCAATTTGATTTGTACCTTCATACCCTAAAAATGGACGATAACCTAATGGAAAATTTTGAATATGCACAGGAGCAGAAATAACCCCACAAGGAATATCTAAACGTTTTCCTACATGACGTTCCATTTGTGTTCCAAAAATTGCTGCTGGTTCTAAACGGCTAATCATGTCACCAACAATAGAATGATCTTCAGTAATTAAGATTTCATCACAAAAACCTCGAACTTGTTCTCGAAACCAATCTGCATCATGTTTACAATATGTTCCAGAACAGACAACTTTAATTCCCATTTCACATGACAAAATTTTTGTCATTGAAGCTGCATGAGTAGCATCACCAAAAACAACAGCGCGCTTTCCTGTTAAATTTTGACAATCAATAGAACGTGAAAACCAAGCTGCTTGTGAAACAAAACGACTTTGTTCATAAATATATTTTTGAAAATCTTTTTCTAAAATTTTTGCAACTTCTTCAACACAAAGAAGATTTGGTTTTTGATTTTTGGAAAAATCATTTAAATTTTGACTGAATGTTTTTAAAAGAGTTTCAATTTCTCGAATAAATTGAGCAGTATTTAAAATCCCCATAGGAGTTGTTGAAATATAAGGCATTTGAAATTCATTTTTTAAATACATTGCTGTCATTAAACCAATTTCACGATAAGGAACAATATTAAAATGAGCTTTTGGCAAATTACGAAGATTGGTAACATTTCCTCCTTCTGGAATAATTTCATTAATTTCAATTCCTAAATCTGTTAATAAACGTTTTAATTCACGACAATCATGCATGTTATGAAATCCTAAAGTAAAAACCCCTAAAATATTTGCAGAAATTTTTTGATTTTTTGAAAAATCAAAATTTTCTCGTTTTGCTTTTTCAATATAAAAACGAACAATTTGTTCTAACGTACGATCAGCTGCTTGAAATTCATTTACACGATAATGATTTACGTCAGCTAAAAGAACATCAGCATGTGAATCTTTTAAAGTTAAAGCTCGATTTACAAAATTTTGTAAATCTTCTTGCAAAATACTTGAAGTACATGTTGGGGTTAAAACAATTAAATCTGGTCGTTCTTCTTTTTCTTTTCGAGTAATATTATCAACTACTTTTTCTTGAGAACCTCGAGCTAATACATGTCTATCAACAATACTTGCCGTTACTGGAGTAAAATCTCTTTCACGTTCTAACATTGAACGCATTACATTAAAATAATCATCTCCAAGAGGTGCATGCATAATAGCATGTACATTTTTAAAAGAACTTGCAACTCTTAAAGTTCCTAAATGAGCTGGGCCAGCGTACATCCAATAAGCTAATTTCATTTTTTGTTTATTTTTTTTATTTATAATTCAAACTGTAGTCTTATATTATCATAAAAAAAAAATTTTTTCAATATTCAAAAAATTTTAAAAAAAATTTCAAACAAATCTAAAATTTGACAAACAAAAATCAATAAAGTAATATATGTATATAAAATATTTATCTAAAAAAACTTTTAAAAACAAAAAAACGCAGGATAGAGCAGTCTGGTAGCTCGTGGGGCTCATAATCCCAATGTCGCAGGTTCAAATCCTGCTCCTGCAAAAAAAATATTAAAATTTATTGTTTTTTTTTACTTTTTTTGTGGTAAAATTTAAAAAAAATATTAAAAAATCAAAAAATAATTTTTTTTTGAAATTCTCAATCTTCTTTTGAATAGTTCTCTTCAAAAATAAAAAATGTCACATATTGTAAAAATTTATGATACTTGTATTGGTTGTACACAATGTGTACGTGCTTGTCCATTAGATGTTTTAGAAATGGTTCCATGGAATGGTTGTAAAGCAAATCAAATGGCTTCAGCTCCACGTACTGAAGATTGCGTTGGATGCAAACGTTGTGAAACTGCATGTCCTACGGATTTCTTATCAATTCGTGTATATTTAGGTTCTGAAACTACTCGTAGTATGGGTCTTTCTTATTAAGTTTAAAAAAATACTTTTTTTATTTTTCTCTATTTTTTTCTTTATTTTTTTTCAAAAAAATTTTAAAAAAATAGAGAAAAAACAGAAATTTTCTTTGCTTCTCTCTTCCTTTTTTCTTTTTTGGGTAAAGCATCTTTCTGGTTGCTTTTTTTCTTCCTTTTTTCTAAAAAAAGTAAAAAATCCCAAAATTTTTGTAAAAAACAAAAATTTTGAAAAATGTGAATTCTATATTTTTTTAAAATTCATTTTTATGTTAACAATTACAAGCTATGTTGGTTTACTTTTTGCTGCTTTAGGTTTTACTTTAGGACTTTACTTTGGTTTAACAAAAGTTGTAAAATTAATTTAATTTTTATTAAATTTTTTTCTGTTTTTTTTTGAACAAGTAAAAAAAAAACAGAAAAAAATTTTTTTTGAATATATTGATTCTAAAAAAAAAGAATGTTAAAATCATATTTAAAGATTTTTGTTTATGTGTATTCAAAAATATATAAAAAAATAGAAAACTTTTTTTATAAAAAAATGTGAAGAACAGCAAAATAAATTCTTTATCCTTAGTAGCTCAGTGGTAGAGCGGTCGGCTGTTAACCGATAGGCCGTAGGTTCAAGTCCTACCTGGGGAGATATAATTTCAACCAAGGTTGGAAAAATTACAGAAAATAATCCGTAACTCGACGACAATCTAAAAAAAACGCATAGCCGTTCGTAAAAAATAAAATTTTTAGAAAATAATTCTTAAAAACTCTTCGTTTTTTTTTTATAAGATAAATTTATTTTTATTTGTTTTTTATATTTTTTTCTTTTTTTGAATTCAAAAAATCAAAAAAGAAATAAAAATAAAAAAATTTAAACAATAAAAAAATTTTTTTAAAAAAGCAAAAAAATGAAGAATAATTTTCAATAAAACACTATGGAAACTCTTCAAAAGAATTTCAAAAAAGAGAAATCTGTTTTTTCTCCATCAAAAAAGAAAAAAAATCTTTATTTTTCAAAAAATGAAAAAACAACAACTTTGAAAGATACTTTACAAGCAGGTGATATTTTAACTGTAAAAATTACTGCTTTAGGCTCAAAAAATATTGGAGTTGCTGAATTAAAAAATGGTTATACTGTATTAGTTCCAAATACAAAATGCGGTGACAAAGTTCAAGTAAAAATTGAAAAAATTTTATTAAGAAAAGGTACTGATTCAATTTATAATCAAAAAATTAAATATGTTGTTGCTCATGTTGATAATAGTGGTACAAAAACGTCAAATTTTGAAAAAACATCAAATTCATTAAAATTTGATTTCAAAGTTGGACAAAAATTTAAAGTAACTATTGCAAAAAAAGGACCAAAAAATTCAGGATTAGTTCCAGTTGCTAAAAATTTTTTATTTATTATTCCAAATACAAAAGTAGGTGAGAACGTTGTTGTTGAAATTCAAAAAATTAAACAAAACTATGCATTTGCAAAACCAATTGTTTCAAAACAAATGAATGTTGTTCAAAAAAATAACCAAATGATTGGTCAACAATTTCATATTGTGATTCCTTCTTCAGCAAAAACAATTGCAAATTCTTTTGTTGTGAAATTAAATGGACAATTTGTTTTTGTGAAAAAATCATTAGGGGTTCAACTTGAAAATACAGTAAAAATTCAAATCCAAAAATCAACAGGAACATTTGCGTTTGCAAAAATTTTAAAAATTTCACCAATTTCATCAAAAGAAAAAAAAGCAATGGTAAAAGAAACAGTTCAAAAAATGATTCAATCAAGTATGCATTTTGGTGAAAAAGCTATTCGCTGTAATGCAAATATGAGAAAATATATTTGGTATAGAAAAAAAGGTTTTGGGATGTATACAAATTCAAAAACAACTTTTCTTTCAATTAAAGAAACAAAAAAACCAATGGTTAGACGTGGTCGTCATGTTTTAAATGTTTTTAAAACACAACGTTGTTTTGCTGAAGCATTAAAACAATTAGCAAAATATGCAGCAAAAGGCAAAACATTTTTATTTGTTGGTACAAAAAAACCAGCTGCTTCATTAGTTGCAAAAACAGCATTATTAAGCAATACTTCATTTTTTGTAAATACACGATGGTTAGGAGGAATGTTAACAAATTGGAAAACAATTTTAAAATCAATTTCTCAAATTCGTCCAATTTTAAAACAAAAACAAAAAATCCTACAAAAAATTTTAGAAAAACGTGAAAAAATTCAACGTCGTTTATTTAATAAAGTTTATTTATTAAGAAAAAAAAGTCAAAAATTTATGAATAAAGGAAAATATTTAATTCAACAAATTCTTCGTTCAAAAAATTTCTTCATTGAAAAAAGCCAAAAATTCATGCAAACAAAAAATGCTCTTTTTTCTGCAAATGCTCTATTATTAAATTCTTCAAAAAATTTAAAAATCAAAAAAATTCTCATTTTAAAACAAATTCAACAATTAGAATTTGCTGCAGCAGAAATTTTAAAACAAAAACAACAATTAAAAATTTTAATTCAATCAAATCTTACAAAATTTAATGAAATTCATCAATTTTTTGAAATTGGTCAACAACTTCTAAAAACAAAAGATAAAGTTCAAAAAAATGAAAACACTACAATTGTTACTCTTTCATATGAAAAACTTTTAACTCTTCAAAATTCAACGGGAAGTGACAATCTTCATGTAACAGCTACACTTCCAAACCCTTCACCAGAAATTTTCAAAAAAATGATTGCTGTTGTTTCAAATTTACGAAAAGAAGAAAATGGATTCTTTGCAACAAATCAAATCAGCAATTTTTCAAATCGTGCAAAATCAACAGATACTCCAATGGCTTGTGTGTCTCAAAATGCTGGTGGTGCAAATCAAGCAAAAACAATTCTTGTAAGTAAATTCTTAAATAAATTTATTTTATTACTTCCTTTCTTTAAAAATTCTCTTCAACTTTTAAGTGATCGCTTTGTACAACAAGAAAAAATGTTAAAGGAATTAAATTCAACATTTGCAAAAATTACTGAATCACAAAAATCATTAAAACAACTTTACAAAAAAACAATTTATCACTATGGTGTTGTTTCTTCAAAATTTATTGTGCAACAAAAAAATTTAAAAAAATTCCAAAAAAATTTAAAACAATTTGCATCAGAACAACGTTTATTAAAATTCTTACCAAAATTAAGATATTTACCAACATCTATTACAAAAATGTATGAAATTGTTGAATTATTTATGAAAAAATTTGTTGATCCTAAATTAAGTTATCCAATGGAGCAAATTTATGATCAAAAATTAAAATTTACTTCAAAAAAAATTGCAGCTACGCGTAAACAAAAATGGCAACGTTTAGAAAAATATTTTGGTGGTATTACAAAAATGGCAAAAATGAACACAAAACAAATTTCAAAAAATGTTGCAATTATTATTGGTCAACAAGAAGAAATGAATGCTGTTCGTGAATGTAGAAAATTAGGAATGAAAATTTTTGCAGTCGTAGATACAAATTGTAATCCAAAATTTGTTGATCACATTATTCCTGCAAATGATGATTCTCGAAATTCAATTAAATATATTTTAGGAGAAATGTTAACTTACATTCGTTTAGGACAAAAATTACGCAAAAAAGTTTCTTTACGTGCTAAAATTCAACAAAATCAAAAAAAACGTTTTGCATATTAACAAATTGTTTTCAACAAATTGTGTTCATTTGCCCATATTTTTCCATTGAAAATTTTAAATTTCTTTAAATTTGTTTTTTTGCATTTTTTTTTCCTAAAAAAGCTTCAAAAATTTTTATTTTTCTTTTCCTTTTTTTAAATTTGTTTTAATCTTTCATTTGTTTTTCTCTCTTTTTTTTTACAATTGAACGTAAAGAGCACAAGAAAAATGAAAACAAAAAACACAAAAAAGGAAAAGTAAAAAAAACAAAAAATTATTTTGAAAAACAAATAAAAAAGCAACAAATAGAGTTTTTTATTTATAAAAAAAAAGAAAAAAATTGTTGTTTTAGAATTCTAAAAAAGTTTTTTACAAATTTTTTAGAAAAAACTTTAAAAAGAATGGTAAAATATAAAAACTTATAAATTTAACTGGCTGAAACAAAAAATATTTTCAAAAATTATGAATCAATTAAAAAAAAATCTTTCCTCTACTGAAGGAAAAAAAGAACAAAATAATTTAATCCGTGATCCACAAAAAAATAAACAAAAAAAACAAAAAAAACTTGTTGATATGGAAGGTTTCGTTACGCATAATCTTTCAAATGGAAAATTTCGTTTAAAACTTGAAAATGGTGTTGAAGTTATTGGACATTTATCAGGAAAAATTCGACAAAACCGTATTAAAATTGTTGTTGGTGATAAAGTCACTGTTGAATTAAGTCCATATGATCTAACAAAAGGTCGAATTACTTATCGTCATCGTTAAAATTTTTAAAATTAAACAAAATTTAAAGAAAAATTTCTTTGTTTTTATATTTCTTTTCTTGTATATTAAAAATGAAAAGTAAATAAAAAAAATGAAAAAAATTTAGTTTACCTTTTTCTTTGTTTTTTTACTTTTCATTTTTTTGTTTAGTTTTTCTCTTGTTTTTTTTTATTAAAAAAAAACAAGAGAAAAATTCAATACAATTCAAAAAATGAAAAAAGAAAAAAATTTTTTTTTTCAAAAAAAACAAAAAGAAAAAATTTTAATTTGTTTTTTTTATTTTTTTCAAAACTCTACAAAAATTATAAAACAATAAAATTAGAACAGAACAAAACTTTCTTTTTTGTTTTTATTTTTTTAGAGTTTTAGAACTTGGATAAAAAAAGTAAAACTTTTCATTTTAAAAAATATTGTAAAAAAAAAAGTCTATAAAAATAGATAAAATATTTTAAAAATTTTAAATTTATGATAAAATAATGAAAATGAAGAAAAAAGACTTTCAATTGTCTTTTTCTTTTTATTTTTAAGTAAAAAACAAAATACAAACAAAGTGTAAAAAATTTAAAAAAAAATCTTTCCATAAATAAAGTAATTAAGTAAACAAAAATTCTTTTTTCATTAATTTTCAATGGGCTTACCTTGGTATCGTGTACATACAGTAGTTATTAATGACCCAGGGCGATTAATTTCTGTGCATTTAATGCACACAGCATTAGTTGCTGGTTGGGCTGGATCAATGACACTTTTCGAAATCGCTGTTTTTGATCCTTCAGATCCTGTTTTAAACCCAATGTGGCGTCAAGGTATGTTTGTTCTACCTTTTATGACACGTTTAGGTGTAACACAATCTTGGGGTGGATGGACAATTAGCGGTGAAACTGCAACAAATCCAGGTATTTGGAGTTATGAAGGTGTTGCTGCATCTCATATTATTTTATCTGGTTTATTATTCTTAGCTTCAGTTTGGCACTGGGTATATTGGGATTTAGAATTATTCCGTGACCCAAGAACTGGAAAAACTGCATTAGATTTACCAAAAATTTTTGGAATTCACTTATTCTTATCAGGTCTTTTATGTTTTGGTTTTGGTGCTTTCCATGTAACAGGTTTATTTGGTCCTGGTATCTGGGTTTCAGATCCTTATGGATTAACAGGAAGTGTTCAACCAGTAGCTCCTTCTTGGGGTGCTGATGGATTCGATCCTTTTAACCCTGGTGGAATTGCAGCACACCATATTGCTGCTGGTATTTTAGGTGTTTTAGCAGGATTATTCCACTTATGTGTACGTCCTTCTATTCGTTTATACTTTGGTTTATCAATGGGAAGTATTGAAACAGTATTATCAAGCAGTATTGCTGCTGTTTTCTGGGCTGCTTTTGTTGTAGCTGGAACTATGTGGTATGGTTCAGCAGCAACTCCAATTGAATTATTTGGGCCAACACGTTATCAATGGGACCAAGGTTTCTTCCAACAAGAAATTCAAAAACGAGTTCAAACAAGCTCTGCTGGAAGTTCATCACTTTCTGATGCTTGGGCAAAAATTCCAGAAAAATTAGCTTTCTATGATTATATTGGTAACAACCCTGCAAAAGGTGGTCTTTTCCGTACAGGAGCTATGAATAGTGGAGATGGTATTGCTGTTGGATGGTTAGGTCATGCAGTATTTAAAGATCAAGATGGTCGTGAATTATACGTACGTCGTATGCCTACTTTCTTTGAAACATTCCCTGTTTTATTAATCGATAAAGATGGTGTTGTACGTGCTGACGTTCCTTTCCGTCGTGCTGAATCAAAATATAGTATTGAACAAGTTGGTGTATCAGTAACTTTCTACGGTGGTGAATTAGATGGTTTAACATTTAATGATCCAGCAACTGTTAAAAAATATGCTCGTAAAGCACAATTAGGTGAAATTTTTGAATTTGATCGTTCAACATTACAATCTGATGGTGTATTCCGCAGTAGTCCACGTGGTTGGTTTACTTTTGGTCACGTTTGCTTTGCTTTATTATTCTTCTTTGGACATATTTGGCATGGTGCACGTACAATCTTCCGTGATGTATTTGCTGGTATTGATGATGATCTAAACGAAAGTTTAGAATTTGGTAAATACAAAAAACTTGGTGATACAAGTTCTGTTCGTGAAGCTTTCTAATTCATTTTTTCTCTTTTTTCTATTTGGAAAAAGAAAAAAATTGTTTCTTTTGAATTTTTTGTTTCAAACTTTATTGTTCTCTATTTATTTTAAAAAGTTTATAGTGTTTTTTGAAAAAAAAATACAAAAACAGAGTTCAAATGAATTTCAAAAATACAAAAAAAATGGTTATTGCTCTTCAAAATAAACAATTTTTTAAGAAAAAAATTTTTTTCTAAAAAAAAAAAGCCTCTTCATTTTTTTCAATTGTTTTTGAACAACAGTCATTCTCTTTTTTGTTCAAAAACAATTGAAAAAAGGCAACACCAAAAAATATCACTATAGATGGGTCTGGATTTTTTCCAAGCAAAAGAATTTTGTATTTTTTGAAAATTTTTTTATAAAAAATACAAATTTGCAATTATTATTCTTAAAATCAATATATTTGTTAACCACATTTCATTCTATGGAAGCATTAGTTTATACTTTTTTATTAATCGGAACATTAGGAATTATCTTTTTTGCTATTTTCTTTAGAGAACCACCTCGTATGGTAAAATAATTGAAATTTAGCTTTTTTAAAAATGGATAAAAGAAATGACAGTGTTTTGTTTCTTTTATCCATTTTTTTCAATATTTTTTTTTGACTCTTCAGTGATTCATCTCGTTGATTTTTTGTTTTCCAAAAATCAAACCTCCAATTTTGATCAAAAGTTTTGAACAAAAAGTTGTTGGTTTTTAAAACTCAGAAAAAATTAATAAAACAAAGTGTGAATTTTTTGAAAAATTCACACCTTTCATTTTTTTTGTACTTTTTATGCTTTGTTAAAATTTACAAAGCATTTATTTTTTAATCTTCATGTTCTTCAAAAGGATCTCTCAATTTTTTTGATGGAGGTCCAAAACTAACATAGATTGAATATCCTGTAGCACTTAATAATAGAAACCATAAAAAAAAGGTAAAGAAAAAAGCAGGACTGTCCATAATTTTTTCATGTTATTTGTTCAAATTTATTCTCCAATAATTATATTACGACAGAAAGTAAAAAAAATCAAAATTTATTCAAAAAAAAATGGCTACTGGAACAACTTCAAAAGCTAAATCAAGCTTATCTGATGCACTTCAAGAACCAGGTATTGTAACTCCTTTAGGAACTTTATTAAGACCGTTAAACTCTGAATCAGGAAAAGTATTACCTGGATGGGGAACGACTGTTTTAATGGGTGTTTTCATTGTACTTTTTGCTGTATTCTTATTAATTATTTTAGAAATTTATAACAGTTCTTTATTATTAGATAATGTTACTATGAGTTGGGAAACTTTAGCTTCTTAATTCAGTAGAATATTTTTTATTGTTTTTTTTATTTTTTCTCTTTTTGCATTCTAAACCTTTTTGTAAAAAAAAGAAAAAATAAAATTCAAAAAAATTATAGAATTAGATAAAATTAGTTTCAAGTTGAACTAAGTTGTCATGAAACTTTAAAATTTGTTTTTCTTTGGCTGTTGGTCAGGATCAATCAAAAAAATTTTCTATGCAATCTTTTAAAAAAGTCAGAATCAATTCTATTTTAAGAATCCTATGGAATCTATGTATTTAATTTTAGCAAAATTACCAGAAGCTTATGCACCTTTTGATCCTATTGTAGATGTTTTACCAATTATTCCTATTTTCTTCTTATTATTAGCCTTCGTATGGCAAGCATCTGTAAGTTTTAGATAAAAAATTTGAATGTTTTTATTTTTGATTTTTTTATTTTTGTTTTTTCATGTTTTTTAAATTTACATTTTTGTTGGTTGATTTTTGTCAATCAACAAAAAAAATTTTTCTTGGTTATAATTCCTATCAAGTGACTTGTTTTTTCTCTTTCTTATGATTTTGCTTTGATTTTCTATTTTTTTTTACTTTTTAGAATAAACAAAAATAGAAAATCAAATTAAAAATAACAGAAAATTTTGATCTTTGTTTTTATAACTTAAAAAACAGGGAGCAAAAATCGACAGAATAAAAACAAATTATAACAAAAAATAAAAACTTTTATAAAAAGTATCAAAAAAAAGCAAAAAAATTTTTTAAATTTTAATTAGCAACTTTAGCTTTAATATTAGCTAAAGTTGCTCACAAAAATAAATTCTTTTGGTTGAACAGCAAAAATTAAAAAAAAAAAGAAAAAGTTTTTTTTAATTTTTGTTTTTTGCCTTGTTTCTTTTTTAAAAGTTACAACACAATAAAAATAAAAAATTTGTAAAATATAAAAAATTTTACAAAAAAGTCAGAAAAAAATCTCAAAAAAAACAAAAATTTTAGTTATTATTTTGCTTGAACTTTTATAATCAAAAAATTGAAAAGTTCAAGCAAAATAATAAAAAATCAAAAAAAGGAAAAATTTATGAATTTTCTGCTTTTTCAGTTGTTGAAATTTCTCCTTTACTTAAAACATATTTTGCTAAAAAAAGTGCAATTGTTGCTTTTTTTGCTACTTTTTGTTTCCAAGCATGTTTACGAATATTTTTTTTTGACTTTGACGTGCGTTTTTGTTGACCTAAAATATTGTAAAGATTCACTCTTTTCAAATCTTTATGTATTCATTCAATTTTTATTGTTGATAAAAAATTTATTTTTTTTTTCTTTTTATTTTTTATTTGTTTTTTTAAATTTATCTTTTTGTTTTTTTATTTTTTATAAATTTTCTCAAAAAACATTTTTTTAAAGTTCAAAAATTTGTTTGTTTACGAAAATAAAAAGAAAAATCAACAAAAGAAAAGTCAAGCAACAAAAAAAGAATTTACTAAAAATAAAAAAAAGTTTTCTTTTTTTTACTTGTTTCAAAAACATAAATGTTTTTTTTCTTATTTTAATAAAAAAAAATAAAAGTTCAAAATTGTTTTATTCATAAAAAAATCAATACATAAAAAGAAACTATTTCGGCTTCAAAACCTTAAATACTTTTTTCAAAATTGAAGGCTTTTTTCACTAAAAAAAGAACAAGAAAAAAAATGTGGCATTGTTTTCAGTTTTTTTTAAACGTTTTGTGTTTAAAGACAAAAACTGTAGAAAAAACTGAAAATTATTCAATACAACAAATTTATTGAAAACAAAACTCTAAAAGAATATTTTAGAGTTTTGTTTTTATTTAATAGACATAATAAATTTAAAAAAAGTATCTGGATCACAAATAGCTAATTGTGCTAAAATTTTTCGATTTAATAGAATATTTGAATTTTTTAAAACATATAAAAATTCACTGTAATTAAATCCATATGCATGAATTGCAGCATTTACTCGTGTAATCCAAAGACGTCGAAAATTACGTTTCTTTTTACGACGATTTGCATAAGAATAACGTAAAGCTTTCATATTTTGTTGATTTGCTGTACGGAATAATAATGAAGCTGCTCCACGGAAACCTTTCGTTAAATTTAATACTTTTTTATGACGTTTGCGAGATACATTGCCACGTTTTACACGAGTCATGTTTTTTTGTTTTTATTCGGTTATTTTAAATAATAAATTTTTGTGAATTTTCCAAATTGATTGTTTTAAATCTTTTTAAAAAGAGTTTTTATTTTTTTTTACTTTTTTTTGTTCAAAAAAAAATGAATAAAAAAATTCTTTCATAAAAAAAAGCAAAAGAAAAGAAAAATAAATTTAAAAAACAAAAAATTCAAAAATTCATAAAAAAAATTAAAACCCAATTTTTTTTTTAGAATAAAAATTTTTATAATAAAAGAAAAAATCAAAAAAATTTCTATTGTTTTTTTTCTTTTTGTCAATAAAAAAAAAGAGAATAGAAATTCAAAATTTATAAAAATTATAAACCAATAAAAATGAAGTTTTGCGTAGAAAAAGAAAGCAAGGAATTATTGTAATTGTTTAAAATACTTTTGTAATTGAAAAATTTGCAAAAGTTTTAACTTTATGTTAAAATTATTAAAAAAATAAAAAATTATTAAAAAATATTTTATTTTTTTAATAATATACTTTTATTTTTTCTTTTTTTCAATTTTTTTTTATATTTTCAGACAAAGATGTTTTCTCTTTTGTTTAAAAAAAGAAAAAAAAAGAAAAAATTTTTCCACGGATAGATTTTTATAGGATCGACAAAATGTTCTATGAACTTTTTTAATGGTTCCTCAAACAGAAACAAAAGCAGGTGCTGGATTTAAAGCCGGTGTTAAAGATTATCGTTTAACATATTACACTCCAGATTACGTTGTAAAAGATACTGATATTTTAGCAGCATTCCGTATGACTCCACAACCAGGTGTTCCACCTGAAGAATGTGGTGCAGCTGTTGCAGCTGAATCATCAACTGGTACTTGGACAACTGTATGGACTGACGGTCTTACTACATTAGACCGTTACAAAGGTCGTTGTTATGATATCGAACCGGTTCCTGGTGAAGACAACCAATACATTGCATATGTAGCATACCCTATCGATCTTTTTGAAGAAGGATCAGTAACAAACTTATTCACTTCAATCGTAGGAAACGTATTTGGTTTCAAAGCTCTTCGTGCATTACGTTTAGAAGATTTACGTATTCCTCCTGCTTATGTAAAAACATTCCAAGGACCTCCACACGGTATTCAGGTTGAACGTGACAAATTAAACAAATATGGTCGTGGTTTATTAGGTTGTACAATTAAACCAAAATTAGGTTTATCAGCTAAAAACTACGGACGTGCTGTTTACGAATGTTTACGTGGTGGTTTAGACTTTACAAAAGATGACGAAAACGTAAACTCACAACCATTCATGCGTTGGAGAGACCGTTTCTTATTCGTTGCTGAAGCTACTTACAAAGCTCAATCTGAAACAGGTGAAATTAAAGGTCACTACTTAAACGCAACTGCTGGTACTTGTGAAGAAATGTTAAAACGTGCTCAATGTGCTAAAGAATTAGGTGTACCTATTGTTATGCATGACTATTTAACAGGTGGTTTTACAGCAAACACATCATTAGCTTCTTACTGTCGTGATAACGGTTTATTATTACACATTCACCGTGCTATGCACGCAGTTATTGACCGTCAAAGAAACCATGGTATTCACTTCCGTGTATTAGCAAAAGCTTTACGTATGTCAGGTGGTGACCACTTACACTCAGGTACTGTAGTTGGTAAATTAGAAGGTGAACGTGAAGTTACATTAGGTTTCGTAGACTTAATGCGTGACGACTACATCGAAAAAGACCGTAGCCGTGGTATTTACTTCACTCAAGACTGGTGTTCTATGGGTGGTACTATGCCAGTTGCTTCTGGTGGTATTCACGTATGGCACATGCCAGCTTTAGTTGAAATCTTTGGTGATGACGCTTGTTTACAATTCGGTGGTGGTACTTTAGGGCACCCTTGGGGGAACGCTCCTGGAGCTGTTGCTAACCGTGTTGCTTTAGAAGCTTGTACTCAAGCTCGTAACGAAGGTCGTGACTTAGCTCGTGAAGGTGGTGATGTTATCCGCTCAGCTTGTAAATGGTCTCCAGAATTAGCTGCTGCTTGTGAAGTTTGGAAAGAAATCAAATTCGAATTTGAAACTATTGACAAACTATAATATTTTTTTTTTAAATACTTCCTCTTTAAAGAGGGGAAGTATTTTTTTCTTTCATAAAAACAAAAAAAAGTTTTATTTTATTTATATATTTATTAAAAAAAGAAAAGAATTTTTCAAAAAAAAGAATCAAAGTTTTTTTTATTTTTTGAATTTTTGTTGAATTCAAAAAATAAAAAAAACTTTTATAATAAAAAAACATTTTTTTCTTTATTGCTCTTGTTTTTTTACAATAAAAAAACAATTTAAAAAGAATGCAAAAAACAAAAAAAAGAATTTTCTTTTCATTTTTTTGCAATACTTTTCACAAAACATAGAGAAAAATTTTTGAAATTTCCAAAAAGATTGAAATTTCAAAAATTTTTTGTTAATATAATTTTTAGTATTATTCATGCATAAGAAACGATACAACTCGTCAAAAAAAGCATGGGCCGATGCCCGAGTGGTTAATGGGGGCGGATTGTAAATCCGCTGGTTACACCTACGTTGGTTCGAATCCGACTCGGCCCAAAAATACGACATACATTGTTTGAAAGTTTGAATTTTTTTTATTAAAATTTTACTTTTTTATGAAAGTAAAAGAAAATTATTTTCTATAATTTTTCGTTCAAAAAAAAACAATATTTTTTGATTTTTTCTATTTCTTTTTTGATAAAAAAGGGAACAAAATTATTTTTTGTTTTTTTTCTTTTTTGTTTCAACAACTCAATAAAAAATCATATAAAAAATTTATTCTAGAAAAAAAATAGAAAACAATATAAAAAAATAAATCTTTCCAAATAATGGTTCTTCAACAAGATATAAAATTTTATTTTTTTAAAGATAGTGAATCAAATGATTCAAAAACACAAAAAAAATTGAGATTAGAGTTTTCTATATGGCTAGACAAACAAGAAAGGTATCACCTACAAAAATTAAAAAACGTACATATCGAGGAATTGTTTATATTCAAGCTGGACATCACAATACTATTATCACATTAGCAAATCTTCGTGGTGATGTACTTTGTTGGAGTTCTGCTGGAGCTTGTGGCTTTCGTGGAAAAAGAAAAGCAACAACATTTGCAGCAAAAAAAGCTGCTGAAGTCGTTGCAAAAAAATCACGCGAATTTGCATTAAATGAAGCAAAAATTTTAGTGACTGGTCCAGGACAAGGTCGAGAAACAGCTATTCGTGAAATTTTTAAAGCAGGAATTAAAGTAAATGTAATTCGTGAAAAAACAGGAATTCCACATAATGGATGTCGTCCTCCAAAAAAAAGACGTGTTTAATTGTTTTTTTTGTTTTAAAATTTTATCTTTTTTTTTGAAGCTTTGTTTTTTTTCAATACTAAAAAAACAAAGCTTTATTTATGGAAATACTTTTTAAAAAACATTTTTATTGACTGTACCGTTTGTATACTTTCAAAGTTTTTTAGAATTCATTTTTTTTTACATTCTAAATTTTTTATTTTGTAAAAAACAAAGTTTTTTTGTTTTAGTTTTATAAATTTTTTTGTTTTTTTTCTAAAATTTTCTAAAATTATAAAATTTTAGAAAAAAAATAAACTTACATTTGATAAAATAAAAAACAGAGAAATAAAGACTTTATTGTATTTTTTATTCTTTTTTGATTTTTGTTTTATTAAAAAAAAATCAACATTTAAAAAATAAAAAAATAAAATTCATTATTTTCTTCTTCAAAAAAATAAAAATTTTATTTTCTATTTTCATTGTCTAAAAAACAATTCTTCTGAAAAAGATATATTTTGTATTAAATTATTGTTTGTTGTCATACTCAAAAAAACTTATGAAATAGAACTGCATGTTTAAAAAAAAGCATGGTCATAGAAACAAATACATTTTGTATAAATACACTCTTTAAAATTAAAGAAATGTTGATATTTCAACAGATAAAATTGTTCAGCTGAGCACTTTTTGAACAAAAGAAAATGTAGTTGAACACATTTTTTTAAATAACATATGTAAGTAAGAGAGTTTTGAATTTATAAATATTTTTGCATACTCTAAAAAAAAACAAATTACATTTTTTAAAGTTGAACACTATATGCAATTCTAAAAAAAAAATGAAAAGAAAATTTTATAAAAAAAATATAAAAAATATAGAAACAAAAATAAAATAAATAGAAAAAAAGAATAAAAATGAGTTTTTATAAAAAGAAAAAATAAACTTTTTATTGTTTTTTTGAAAAAATTTTATCTTATAGAATCTACAAAAATTTAAGAAGAATAGAAATTTTGAAATTTCAAAACTTCAAAAATATGAAAAACTCAAGTTTAAATCTAAACTTGAGTTTTTCATAAAAAATAAGACTAAGCGTTTACAGAAGGAGCTTCTACAGATGCTAAGTCTAACGGGAAGTTGTGAGCGTTACGCTCGTGCATAACTTCCATACCTAAGTTAGCACGGTTGATGATGTCAGCCCATGTGTTTAAAACACGACCTTGTGAATCAACAACTGATTGGTTGAAGTTGAATCCGTTTAAGTTGAATGCCATAGTTGAAATACCTAAAGCAGTGAACCAAATCATAGATGTTGTCAAAAATGTATTTGTTTTGTACTTTTTACTTTTTTTCATTCTAAAAAAAAAATCAAAAACACAAAACAAAATAAAAGTTCGATTCTTTATTTTTTATATAAAGATCAGACTATATCTTTAGCATTGTTTTTTATTGTTTTGAATAAATTGTAATAAAAAACAACGCTATTCATCATTTTCATGCATTCGCATGTAGTCGTTCGACAGTTTCAAAAAAAATTAGAAAATCCATGTTTTTTCAACTTTTTGCCATAATTGAACATTATTTGCAAATGGAACATCTGAGTGTGCTAAAGCCCAATTGCTACTTTTAAATTCTTGACAATATAAATTATATGCTGTCAAAATTTTATCAAAGGTAACAGGAGACCATTGACATTGTGAATTTTTACTTTTTTTTTGGTGTGTACGACTTGTTTGAAAATAAGCCGTACACTCCTCTTGTAATTTTAAGTTTAATTCATTCACATAAATAGAATTTTGCATTTGAATATCAAACATTAAAAATTTTAAATATTCACAAAAAGTATATCGAGAAACTTCTGCTCCTTCTAAAGAACATTCTTTTTCAGAAGCCAAAATTTTATACTCTTTTGCAATGTATGAAACATTTTTTAAAAAATTATGGTGATAATCACGGTGGATAGTTCCACACAGGCACATTCCATTTTCGTTCCACATATTACAGAGTTGCGTGTAAAAAACACGACCATCTAAATGGTGGAAATTAAGTTCAAATGTTGAAGTTGATAAAAAACATTGGTTGTTATATTTTTGAAATACACGTACTCGTCGTGCATTTGCAGCACCTGGACGCCCATTTGTTAAACGAACTTTTTCAACAGTCACGTTTTTATGGTTTGGGTCGGTTCGGCATTTTACACATGGACAGGAAACATAGCCTCTCAACATTTTTAAAGAATAATGAAAAGTTTCATTATGAACTTCACAAAGAATTGCACATTTGATATGTTCATTTGTGTATTTGTCTTTTGGAGTGAGAAGCACATATGAAGTATTATAATGATTTCCACGCTCCACAAGAAGATTTTGAAGCTTTTCATAACCTTCATTTTTTTTATATTGCTTGTGGCCTGTTGCACAGCAATATGTGCGAGGCGTTGCTGTAGAATTTTTTAAATAGTTATCTAAGCGTGAAATAAAAAAAAACTCGTTTGCAAAATTTGTAACAAATTCTTGAATCTCAGTTTGTGAAAATGCTGTGAGCACGTTTTTTTCTTTAAAAATTTCTTCTAGTTCAGAAACAATTGTTGGAAACATAAAAGAACCTGTATTTGGGTGGTTTTGGCAAGACCAAAGAACAATAGAACGGCGTAATACCTGTCCATTTTTTTTTGTTATTGCATAAATTTTGTGATTCCACTGTTGTGCAGAATTTGCGATAAGTACTTTTCAGTCCATAAATTGTAAAAAAAAAATCAATAAAATTATAACAACCAATTGTATATTAACACGGTTTTCAAAAATTGCAGAATTTTTGAAATTTGTAAGGAATTTTCTTTTTTTTAATAAAAAAAAATTTCTCCTTGTTTGATGAATTTAAAATTTGTAACTGGAGTTACAAAAAATGGCAAATGATTACCAACAACTGGCCAAGCAGCTAAGAAGAAGTGTAATGAACGAGAGTTGTTGAATGCATTTGTTTTCACATAGAAAAAACAAAAAAAAATATTAAAAAAGATCTGTTTTTGCAATAGACACTAATTCACCTAAAACTTTTGTACTTTTCTTTTTTTTGAATAAAAAGTTCTTTGAAAAAGAATTATATTTTTTCTAAATAGAGTGGAATATACTTTTTTTTGTTTAAACTTAAATTTTCGTCTAAAAAAATTTATATTTCTTGGAGAAATTTTATAAAAATTTGTTCTTCAAGAGAAAAAATTTGTGCATTAGTTTTCTGTGCGTTCAACATATTTTTAAAATATTTTTTGAATTTTTGTTTAAATTTCATTGTGATGCAAGTCAATGCTTGCCTTTTGGTCGTCCAAAAGGTCAGACTATATCATTATTCATATTTTCATGAATACTTGGCGTATACGTCGTTGAAGGTAAAAAAAGATTTTTTCCCTGCTGATTTTTTTGTATTTTAAAATTTATTTAACAACAAATGTTTTTTGCTTTTTCTTTTTTTTTCTTTGCTTCTTTGCAAAAAAGATAAAAAATAAACAAATAAAAAATAAAAAAAGTTCCAGCAATTGACCAAGTTTTTTACAAATCAAACTTCTCTAAATTTGATTGACGCTCCATTCAATTTAAAGCGTATTGGAAGATTAAACGTCCGAAGTAACCGTGTGCAGCTACGATGTTGTAAGTTTCTTCTTCTTGACCGAATTTGTATCCTTCGTTAGCAGATTCGTTTTCAGTAGTTTCACGGATTAAAGATGAAGTTACTAATGAACCCAAAACCATAAATTTGCAAAACAGTATCTATGGTTTTTTGGACTATGTCTTCACGTGTGAATTTAAATTTTGACACATGTTGGGCGCTCGAGTGCGATTTTTTTGAATATCACACTAGTCTCTGAGCGTTTCAAATGATTATAAAGATTTTAAAAGTCTTTTAAGAGCATATAATTTGACTACGCTGCAGGTTATGTACATTATGAAGAGACTTTTTTTGAACTCTTTAATTTTAATACAGTTCCCGCAATTCACCCAATTTTTCAGTTGAAAAACGATTTCGAACTGGCACAGTTCTTCTGTTAACCTATGCATAGCAGAGAATAATGAACCACCAAATACACCAGCTACCATTTGTGTTCAGGAAGGAACGTACCCTTCCCCGGTTAGAGTTTTTCATAACCAGCCTCATGTTACCATAAGGATCAGACCAAATCTTACCCATCTTTCCCAAAAAGATTAGGGCCTCATCATTTCGGCACACTTGTACCTACTCCATTAGGATGGTCGTTACGCCATGCCCATATGTCAAAAAAATTATTCTGTAGTTTCTTCAAGAAAAAAACAGTCGAGCGGATGATTTCTTAAAAGGCGTTGAATATGCGAATGAGGAAAATTGTTTTGTCGAGCAGCTTCAGATAAACTTGGATACACGACCCCATAAAGGCATATAGGTTTTTTACGCCCACTGTTTATTACGATTTCCTTTTGAGCTTTTGAACTCTTTTCTGTGAATTGTGTATTTGTTGTATTGTTCATATCAACAAACACACAACTCGTTTTTTTAGGGTCACGTAGCCAACGTCGAAGGGTATCACGCGAATGATTTGTTTCACGAGAAGCTTGAGCAATACTAGGATAAACAACCCCTTTTAACAATATAGGTGTTCCTATACTAAGACTATTTTTTTGAGCTTCACGTTTTGATCTTGAAATTTGTTCAATTGTTTCTGCACTGTGTTTACGACCCCAAAAAGGATTGTTTTCTTTTTTTCGAGAAATTTTTGAAAATTTATTATAACAAAGATCTTCAAAGCGGAGAATATGCTCAGTTTCAATAGCAATTCGTTCTTCCTTTGTACAATTTTTTTTCAAAAAAATTGCACCAAAATGAAAGTTTTCTTCACCATAAAGATTAAAATCATTTTGCATTTGTGCAATTTCATGAAGATCCCTACGTAATCTCGATTTATGTTGTGAAATTCGTGCTGAAACGTTTGTTGATTCTCCAAAATAGCGTTTGTTTGTTTCAAGACAATGGATCATATAAACCCCTGGGGATTGCCTTGGTGACATATGGTCTGGCACGGGATTGTTTTTTTCAGATTCATGAACATTTTCTGAAGAAGAATTGATGCAATAAAAAGATATATATAATTTATTTGCAAAAATCTTCAAAAAAAAGCATAAAAATGTATAAAAATTTTCCCCGTAAAGATGAGTTTCATAACTTCTTCCACTATTTTCAAAAAAGTTTAGAATAAATAAAAAACTTTGAGAAAAGTTGTCATAAAAACTATTGAAAGAAGTTGAGGCATAAATGTTACCTAGCATGTGGAAAGGGTGCATTAAAATGTTCAACTGTTTGCTCCTTTTTTCAAAAGAGTGTCGGACTATATCATAAAAATTACGTTTGCTCTTCTTCATTATCAGAATTAGAATCAAAATAACGAGCACTTATAGGTTTTTTATAAGCTATACGAGCGATTTTTTTTTCTGAATCAGTGAGTTTTTGAAAAAGAGGTTCACGCAATTCTTCCAAATTTTTATACAACTTATAAATATTTTCAAGAATTTCTTGATTCAATGAAGTTGTAGTCTCTGAACCATTGTCAACAGGTAACAATTGGCTGCTGATTTGCTTTTGAAAATTTGAATCATTTGCTCTTGGTCGAACTTTTTGAAGAAGTTCAATTCGAGATTTTTCATGATTACACAAAAATTTTAAAAAATCAAGAAAATGATCTAAAGTAACAATATTTACGAAATTTTTTTGGTGAAAAGCTTGGTGAATTTCACTTGACAAAAGAATTCCATTATATGGATCACATTCAATTGAAGGAAAAACTTTTTTTGAAAAAAGATGATGAGCGTGCATCTGTTTTGGTCGAATTCCCGCAATAGCACAACAAAAGTTTCCTTTCCTTTGAACAGCAGCACGCCATTCTGCATATAAAGCCCTTTTTTCCACTCTTTCATAATCATGTGGAAGACGGTTTTTTCTTCTTTCTTTATGTAATATTTTTTTTGAAGTAGACATTTTTTTGCGAGTTTTGTCTGAAAATGCTCGGTTTTTTAATTTCCGGCTGACTTGAGCTCGTCCACAGCAAACTAAACCTGTTCTTGCGTTTAAGTATTTTTTGAGAGTTGTTTCTTGTATTCCAAATTCAGGATGACAAGAACATTTTACTTTCAAAACAACTTCGCCACTTCCAGGTATTCGTTTTGTTGTAGAATTAGTGTCTATTTCTTCAGCTGAGAATGAATCATAAAGACTTTGGTAACCGTTTTCTATAATAATATGGTTCCACTGTGCTGCTTTAGTATTTACTGCTTTTATTTTTTCACAACAATCTTTTGGTTTAAGAATAAAGACCATAGGTTAATTTTAGAAGATTTTTGAATTTTTATGTATAATTTTATTTGTATGTATTTTCATTTTAAAAGCATTCCAGCAATTATTTTGGTTTATTGAGCACAACAATTTTATGCTCAGCTTGGAAAACGATCCATTTTGTTACGAAAGCAAAAAGCTTTCTCTTTTTTTCTAGAAAAAGATCGGACTATATCATAAACAGAATAAAATAAAAATTTTTTTATTTTTTCTGTTTTTGGGAACTCCAAAAATATTTTTATTCTATTTTTTTAGTCTCTGAACCGGTTTAAAACTTTTAAACGTGGTTGATGATTATTGAAAAAATAAACAATTTTTGAAAAAAAAAGCTGCAAAAGTTTTTACAGTTGCAGCTCTTTTTTGCGTTCAAACCAATCAAAGCCATAGTATTTTTTAGTAAATTCTGCAAATTGAGATTCTGTATTTTTCCCATATCCATAAATGTCATGAAATTGTTTATGAATTTTTTTTTGTAAGTAAACACCATTTTCAGGCAAATAACGTTGATCCACAAATTTGTCATAACTGTTTAAATGATGACAAGCAAAACCTTTTTTTTTTCCTTTGTTCATTTTTAGAGTTACTATACAAGTAAAGTTACATCTTTGACGAACAGCTGTTTTCCACTCATAGTCCAATGTGCTTGGACTATTAAAATCTCGAGCAGTGCCACCGCTAAAGCGTGGGTGCTGCTCTCCTGTACAGCCTTTTAATGACCCTGGTCTTTTGGAAGCTTTTTCGCCAATTTTCTTTTTTGTTTCGTCACTTGTTATTTTACCTTTATGTGTTTTGGAAGCCACTTGTTTTTTACATTCTGGACAGCCTGTTTTTTTTGCATTTTTATAGGAATGAACTGTTGTTGAAAAATTTGTATTACAAGTATTGCAATGAATCACTATTTTACTATGGACATTTTTATAGTTATGAAAACAAATTACAATATGATTACGTTCATTTGCAATATTTTCTATATCAAATTTTGTTAATTTTTTTGTCATAAAATATTTTTTTTTGTTTTGTTTATTTTTTTTGTATTTTCAATTTTCCATCAATTTTCCCAATTTTCAAATAAAAAATGTTTTTATTTGTCACGTATATTTTCATGAAGTTGAAAGTTCCTGAAATACCTAAAGGCATACCGTCAGAGAAAGCATGTAAATCCTATAAAAGTGTACTTATAGGCATGGACTCTATCATTAAAATAATAAATTTTTTATTATTTTACAAAGCGCTCATATACGATTATTGTAGAGCCTCACGTATTAGTCTCTGAACGTTTTTATTTATAGATTTAAAAAAACCAATAAGAACAAATAAAATTGTTGTTATTGGTTTTTTTAAATCTATAAATAAACTACGCTGCTGATTTTTTTATTTTTTTGCTAAAAAAATTAACAAAAATTAAACCCAATTCCAGCAATTCACTTTGTTTATTTTACAATAGGATAATTATCCTAATGTGGTCCTAAATCTTGAACCTTGTCCGATAGGGTAGATGATGAATACAGCAGTAGCAGCTGCAACTGGTGCAGAGTAAGCTACAGCAATCCAAGGACGCATCAAATATGTTAAAAATTTCTTTTGATTTCTCAAAAGTTCAGACTATGTCATAAAATTTTCAAAACTTTTTCTCTTCAATCAAAAATTCAAAATTTTGAAATAGAGCAAAAATTAAAAAAATTTTTTGGGCACTGTTGAATTTTTTTCATGCAAATTGAATTTTTTTTCTGCAATTTGTAGAAAATTTTCAAAGTCGTTGAACGTTTCGAAATATTTTTTTAACCATACATATCCAAACAAACTATAAATAAAAGAGTTTGTATACAGAAAGCTGAAAAATATATGTCAAATTCGTTGCAAGTTTCGTTTTTTCAAAAAAGTTATTTTTTTCCATAAAACAAATAATACCAATAATAATCTTTTGAAACATGAATTCTAGCTTCAGTATATTCAAATTTTCTTGTTTCAATAGAATACGATCGAAAAGGCGTAGAAAATCGTTTATTTCCAATAAGAATTCCATGATAATTAACAGATTTAATTTTTTGAGAAAAAGAATTATAAACATTTTTTTTTTATTTTGTTCTGTTAATAAAATTTTTTTTTATTAATTTTTTTGTTTTTTCTTAATTTTTTGTATAAATTCAAGATAAACATCTCTGTTTTCATTTTGTCGAATTATAATTATTTTTTGAAAAATTATTGAGTTTGGAAGTATAAACTTTTTAGTATTACGATTTCTTGGCAATTCACCCAGATCAAGAAGAATTTTTATGTTTTCTTCTGGGCAAGCGTCAAATGCAAAACAATGAAATTGTTTGATTTTTTGCATACCTAAACGGTAAGATAATTCCCACTCACGACCCATGTAACAGCAGATTCCTAAGAAGAAGTGACAAACGATTAATTGGTAAGGACCACCGTTGTATAACCACTCATCTAAAGAAGCAGCTTCCCAAATTGGGTAGAACTTTCACGAATAAGCTGCTATTTTTATCTTTTTTTTTAGAAAAAAAGAAAGAAGAAAAACAACCATTTATTCATGAATTGGACTATATCTTCTTTTGTTTTAGAATATAAATTACAGTAATTCCACAAAACAAAAGCTAAGCACTTCACAAAATTTTGTTAGTCTCTGAACGTTTTAAAAGAAATTCTAAATTTTTTTCATTTAACTACGTTGCAGGTTTATTAAATTTTTATTCAATATTTTGCCATTATTGAATAAAAATAGAAAATTCCTGCAATTCACTTAGAAGATTTTGAACACTAATTGCAAAATTGTTGAAAAACGTTGGAATCTATAAAAAACTATTTTTTCATTTATTTTTATTTCTATTTTTATTATAGAAATAATAAATAAAAAAAAAATACTTTTATATTTTATTTTGAATTTTTGTATTTCCAACAATTTGACACTTCATTCCATGTAAACCAATAGCGTTAGATGTAGGAACTACAGCACCAGAGATGATGTTGTTTCCGTATAATAATGAACCAGAAACTGGCTCACGGATACCATCGATCACACTTTTTTTTCTCACAGCATTTCTTTATTTGCATGTTTGCAAAAAGAGTTGTGATTTCAAAAAAAGCGCGGACTATGTCATGAAATAAAAAAATATTTTTATTTCTTGGGTACTTTTTACATTATTTGTGAAATTTGTGTAATAGTCTCTGAACATTTTCAAAAAATTTTGAAATATGTTGCGAATTTTTGTTATATATTCATAATTTTAACCATTTTTTTTGCTTTTTGCTTCAACAGAGGAGCAAAAAGCAAAAAAAAATAAATCAAATACTTGTTCATAAATTTTCATCAACCAAAATCCAACCATAACGTCTTTTCTCCACTTTTCTTAAAAGTGCACTTAATCCACTTGTAAACTTGACACTTCCTGGCACATGATCATTTAAAATTTCAAAAATTTGTTGGACAGTTTCTGCTTTTTCGATAAAAACCTCAACACCATGAATATGTTTCCACAGCATTGGTTTTTGAATACACTCTTTTGTCATAAAATTTTGACGAGAAATACCAGCTTGACGACCATATAATTTCCCTATTTTTGAAGAATGAGCTTTTTGAGCAGAGCTGCCAACACTGCCTGCTTTTGATGGATTTAAATTTTGAGGATTTAACTTTAAATGTTTATGTCTTTGTGCTTGCTGTGCTGGTGTATTTAAATTTCCAGCAATTTTTCCACCAAGTTGACGACTTAATTGCGCTTTATCGGCATTTACATTTTGTCTTAATTGAAGAAAGAGCAAATCACCAGGAAGATTATACACTAAATAGTGATAGAAATGCGCAAAATAATGTTCTTCATACGTTAATACTATTGTTTCTTCATTTTGTGCTTCAATTGAATTTCTTTTGATTTTTGATTTATGTAAAGGTATGATGTGATGATTTTCAAAAACCAAATTAGAATTTGTTTTATCAAGAATACGAGTTTTTAAATAATCAAGAAAAGCATCATAAATATTTTTTGATGGTTTTTTTGGTTGATACTCTGGTTTTGTTAATTTTTTTGCATGAAGAAGTATAAAAAAAGATTGTTTTGTCATAAAATATTTGAAAAAAGATTAAAATAATAAAATAATAAAAAACACAAATTTTCGCAATTCACCCAATTTTACGCACAAGCTTTAAAACTTGTTGAGACACCAAAAAGGAATCTACTGGAGGAGCAGCAATGAAAGCAATGATGAATACAGAAGTAGCAGTTAATAATGTAGGGATCATGATAACACCAAACCAACCGATGTATAAACGGTTTTCAGTAGAAGTGATCCACTCACAGAAACGTGCCCAAAGGCTAGATGCTTCGTTTTTAGCTAAGATAGCTGTCATAATATAAAAAAAATAAAAATTTAAAATTCTCCGTAATCTTTAGAAGATTTTTCATGAATTCAAATGAACTCTTGTTAATTAACAAAATAACATAGATTTCAAAAAAGTCAATTTTTAGTCTAATAAAAATTATTCGATGTACTGTTTATATAAATTTTTTTGTTTTTTTGTTTTTGTAAAATTTTTTTGAAAACAAAAAACTCTTTCTTTTTATTTTTTTATGTTTATTTGAATAGTAAAAATTCAAACAAACATAAAAAAAATAAAAAGTGTGTGCTTTTATTTATTTCAAAAAAAATTTTTTTTTGTTTATTTATATTTTTTCAACTAAATTTTATTTTTATTTTTTTTATTTTATTTAATAAAACTATATACAGTATTTAATTGCAAACAAAATTTTTTTTGTAAAATTTTTTTTATTTTACAAAAAAAAATTTTGGACTTTTGTAATCATTTTATATAAAAACAAATGTTGAGACTCTCAAAACTGTACTTCAACAATTTTGAAAAGTTATCATTCAAAATTCAGATTTTTTTTTAATTAATAAATAAAAAACTTTTATTTTTTTATGAATAAAAAAGTTTTTGTTTTGCAAATTTTTAAAAAAATCAATAAAAAACTAAATATTCTAAAAAACACAATTCAATTTTTTCAATTTCATTTGAAATATCAATAAATGAAAACAAAAAAGTATTACAAAGACCAGATTTCTTTTCAAAATATGAATATATTTTTATTTTGTTTCAACATGTTTATTCTAATTGAAAATTTGTAAATTTTAGGTAACTATAGTTTTGATTAATATATGTTAATTTAATACTTTAATTTTTACTGAACTTGAGGTTTCAACTCATAAATTCAATATTTAACATTTTTGCAAAAAAACAACTCATTTTTAAAAGTTCAAGTTTTTTATAATTTTAAATTACATTGTGTTTGTTTGAATTTTTAATAAAAAGTTTAAAAATTTAAACAGTTGAACAAAGTAAGAAAAAATTTCAATAAAATTTATAAAAGTTTGAAATAAAAAGTTTGTATTTTTCAAACTAAAAAAATAAAATTTAAAAAAGTTATAAATTTATAATTTTTGTTTGTATTTTTCAAATAAAAAGTTACAAATGAAAAGTTTGTATTTTCCAACTCATTCTTTATTCGTATTTTTCAAATAAAAAGTTACAAATGAAAAGTTTGTATTTTTCAACTAAAAAGTTAGGAATTTATAATTTTTATTTGTATTTTCCAATTAAAAAGTTACAAATGAAAAGTTTGTATTTTCCAACTCATTCTTTAATTTGTATTTTCCAACTAAAAAGTTATAAATGAAAAGTTTATCTTTTCCAACTAATCTTTTATTTGTATTTTTCAACTCATTTTTTATTTGTATTTTCCAACTCATTCTTTCTTTATTTTTATTTTTCAACTCAAAAATTATTAATGAAAAGTTTGTATTTTTCATTTCATTCTTTATTTGTATTTTCCAACTCATTTTTTATTTGTATTTTCCAACTCAAAAGTTAGAAATTTATATTTTTTGTTTGTACTTTTCAATTCATTCTTTATTTGTAATTTGCAACTTATTTTTTATTTGTAATTTGCAACCAACTCTTTATTTCTCTTTTCTAACTTATTTTTTATTTGTAATTTCCAACTAACTTTTTATTTCTCTTTTTGAAATCAAACAATTTTCTTTGCACGAGCCCAGCCAACCGCCCCCTCAACCTTCAATTTTTCTTTTTTTCCCCAACCAGGATTCGAACCTGACTGAAAACTTAAACTTACGTTGTATTCCGATTCTCTTTGCACGAGCCCAGCCAACTGCCCACCTACCCTCTCAACCTTCAATTTTTCTTTTTTCCCGAGTCAGGATTTGAACCCACGAGCCCAGGCAACCACCTCCTCCGGGGGCACCCTCGGCTCAACCTCTGATTTCAGTTCCGGTGGAACTATTATAAATTAACAAAAAGTATCTTTTTTGTCAAATTTTTATAGAATTTTTTGATAAAAACTTACAAAATTTTTGAAAAATTAAATAATTTGTTTTTGAAATTTTTGATATTTATTTTTGAATTCAAAAAAATTTTTGAAAAAATTATTAAAAATTTGAAGTTTTTAAAAAACTATCTTTTTTTTTGTAAAAATGCTATTATTTCTTGTAGAATATAATTCAAACAACTATTTTCATTTTTTTTTGAATTTCGTTTTTATGAATACAAAATTTATTTTCAACAAAATTGTTTGAATATTATTTTTTATCAGAACATATTTTATGGCGGGCGTAGCCAAGTGGTAAGGCAATGGATTGTGACTCCATCATTCGCGGGTTCGAACCCCGTCGTTCGCCCATAATAAAAATAAATATATAAAAATTTTTCATATTTGGAGAAAAATAATTGAAGTGAATGTAAAAAATTGAAAATGTTTTTCTTCAATTTTAGCAAAACTATTTGAAAATTTTAATTTTCAAAAAATTTAAATTGTTTTGATTTGGAATAAATTTATTGAAAAAATTAGAAATTTGAATTTTTTTTCAATAAATTTATTAATTTTAGTGACAAAAAATTGTAGGTCACCTATGGCATGCTGGACGTGCACGTGCTGCTGCTGCTGGATTTGAAAAAGGTATTGACCGTTTAGATGAACCAGTATTATCTATGAGACCTTTAGACTAATTTCAGTATGCTTTTGTGGCAACTGTAATTTTTCACTCAAAAAAAAGGATCTTTCGCATTTTTTTTGTCGAAGACTTTTGTCAACATTTTTTTTGTCGAAGACTTTTGTCAAGAGGGGCTTTGCCCTGAATCTACACTTTGGTTTT